GTAATGAAAGGCAATGTACTAAGAAAGCGCAACTCTACTCTATTAGGCCGAGCGAGAAAGAAAGGTTGCCTTAGACGTAAAGGGGCGGGTAAGAAAGAGAGGTGAAGTGACTAGCTTAGTGACTGTATTCAATCTAAAAGGTTGGCTAAGTGACCGTCAGTGCTGTTACCTTATAGTAAGAAAGCGGTCTTTCAGTCTTTAACAGTTGCTTCAAAAGTCAATTCAAGGTTTCCTTTTTTTTTTTTTAGTATTAGCTGTCATTGATAGAGCGTTTCGGCGGGAAATCGCTAAGTTGGTTAGAGTCCTGGTCCGTCACGCCAGAAGTCGCGGGTTCGAACCCCTCCTGGTGGAATAAGTCGAAGTTGCGGGATCCTGGGTACAACGAGACCGCAACTACGGAAGGAAGGAAATGGGAGCGAGACCACCCTAAGATGATGTTATGAAGGAGAGCTCGCGGCGATTCTATTCTGTGTTGGAAGGGCGCCAGAATTGACGATCTATTCGATTCTATAGATCAAAGGGGTTTTCGGCCTATCTACCTCTTCTCGGGAGCGAGGCCAAAGCCGAGCAAAAGATATAGATATCCAGATAGCTAAATAAGCCTAGGGAGGCACATGCAAATGTAGCTGAACCAACCCGAAGATGAATGGAGGTATGACCCACCTCATCAAACAGGGCTTGATATGCTATCCATTGGGGTGGTCCCCCGTGACTCACTCAAGTGAAGAGAGAGAAGATAGGGTAGGTTGCTCTGAAGGTAGAATAACAAAAGAGAGACTACTTATGTTATGGATTTACATTAACATGAACGGGACCCTAGCGAGTTCAGTGCGTAAGCCCCTTTAGAGATAGGGTCGTTAGAGAAGAGCTCGTTCTTCAATTTTGAGATCTTTAGATTCGTAAGATCATGATAGAGTCTCCGCGCGCTAGCGCGCTACAACTAGCAGAGCAGCCAGCTGAAAAACTACAGCGCGCGTACTCTTCTGGATAGCTTTTATGGACAATCACAATTGTATCGGTCCGGCACGAGCGGAATAGTATGGGACAGGTTCATGGAATGACCCGGCTAGGAATCCAATTTATAACGTTACTTCAACTCACCATCCAACTATTCCAGTATGCCCATTGGAAATATCCTTACGCCCTGTTGAAAAAATTCTTATTATTGAGGTGGAATGAATGCTGCTGCTTTCGGCCCCATAAAATCGCCTAATGTTGCGCATCGGATCAGTTAGGTGCCGGGCAGGCGGGGGGTGGGGCATAGGAACCAGCAAAAGGAATGTTCAGCTCGGGAGCCAGCGATCTCCTTTGCACCAACTAACGGGTGGCCCAAATCTATGTTTTTAGTAAAAACTACTTTAGGAAGTGGGAAAATGCCTCCTCAAACCCCCTATACCTTCCCCCATTCCTTGGATATGAACTCATTCTTCCCCTTTTGTTTCTGTTTTCCGTGGATCCGTCCCTTCCATCGGAAGAAGAGGAGCGCTACTCGACCAACGGCCGAGGAGCAGACATCGGGGCCGCCCCAATGAACGTCACGTAGATTCCCGGAAGGGAAGTTGTTAAGAAATTCAACTTCTTTATTCTAGCGTTTACTCGAATTAGACATCTTTTTCTCCATCTTCAACCCCTATCACTGTTGAAACTATTTTCGACCCCCAACCCTGCAAACTACGGCTTGAAAGCCCCAGCGGAAAAACTACGTAGTAAGTGTCTTTTCTCTGGCACGCTTCTCAGTAACAGCTGACGCAGCTACGAGGGAGCGCTTGAAGAAAGGAGTACGAGCTTGCCATCCTTTTATAATATAGTAGTGTGGATATCCTTTATTGCTGGAATATCAAAATCATATCTCTTTCACACTTTATCGCACTCCTACTTCGTGATTCTGTCTGAAAATGAGGTCACAGGTCCTATTTATAGGCGATCAGCGACCCACCAACAACCTTAGCCATCAATCACAAGTCACCACGTGTCAATAAAACACTGGTTAATGACTAAGTGGAAGTGCGGGGCGATCAATCCATATGACAGCTGTCCCCCCCTCATCTGAGCAGAATCTGTTACATAAAAAACTCATACACGTGGAAAGGAATCAAACAAAATCAAACAAATACAAACCCACAAGCATCAACCTCTTTCTCGTGCCTATTGACGGTTATCTTCTGGTGGCGACAATAAATGACTCACTCACGACTTTCATTACAAATCACATTCCTTTTAAATACTACAGGAAATCTCTCTTTCGAATAAGCCTTGTCGGCAGGCATGAACTAGTTAGGTGTCGACCAGCACCCCCTACACTCTCTCTTAGGCTTCTCGCTCGGTATAGCTGTCGACTCGACTAGTATATAAGCGAACACATCCTTTCGGCCTATATAAGTGCGTCTCCAATCGGTACTAGAGGGATCAAATGGGGGCTTTCTATCATTCAGTCAAAAAACTTCTATCTAACATCGCGAATCGGTCCCTCTCAGGGGAAAAGCTATCTATCAATGGGCAGACGCTGCCTCCGTGTGTATTGCGTGTTTGCTCCAATCCGGGTCAACGAAGCCCGTGCGGGCTCCCTTTCCTGCCGCCGAAAGAACCTGTGCCTTTGCCGCTGGTGCTATTTCAATGGATTATGGCTAAATGTTAACTATTGTCTCTCAAATAGGAAGGGATTCCGGGATTATGAAGTTCTAACGGGATTTGCCTTTGCTTGTGTCTCCACCTGTGCCTATGCCTATGCCAGTGATGGCTTTCGAAATGATGGGTCTACTGCGTAGGGATCCGTATCAGGTCGGGATGCCGCTGTTAGTGTGGTACCTCTAGGGCTGGCTGCTCTCGACCCCGGTAAACGAATGCTCTTCGAATTGGTACCTAAACCCTAGTTAGTTCCTGCCACCTATGCAGCTTCCCCTGCTGGTAGGTGATCAACGGAGACTAGTGCTTTTGCTGCTGTCTCTTCCACAGCAGCCTCTGCTGCTTTGTTCGGATGCTCCAACGTGTGCTTCAACCGGCGTATACAAGATCAATTTCAATTGAAAAAGACTGAAAATGGAATTGAAATTGCCGAAACCCCATGCCAACATTTCATTCAATGTTTGGCCGTCCAGCGAATGCTCGTTCTGTTGTCATACGGAATCGGAAGCCCTTCTCTAATAGGGCTGATCCGTCGGAAAGAAGACAGAACGAAAACATCGTCAAATTATGCACTAACTTGATGGAATGCATATATGAGGAACCATGACATTTCTGGGTTGTCACGGAAGAAGTTGAAAACTCTAATTCGCAAGGCTCCGATAGGACATTGGTAATGAGGAGGACTAGTGGATTCGATGACAGTGCGCCAGGGAAAGGGCCAAGAAAAACAATAATACACCATTGGGTTCCACAAGCAAGCTATTATTCTGGGGATCTCCATTGAGGAGCATCAAACCCTAATGAAAGATCTCGGGGGTTTACATGAGTACATCCGGAGGGAGTTCAAGTTATTCAGGGAAAAAAAACACCAGCCCCTGTCAGTTCATAAATGGAAAGAATAGATCTTCACGGAAGAGGAAATCGTTTCATCCGTTCCTACTATTGACTCCTATGATCAGGTCCCCCTTACTCCATAGGGCCGAGATAGATGAGTTGGAAGGATCTGCCTAAGCCAACACCGGGATATAGTGGTTGAAAGAAGGTGAATCCGTATCTGCTCTATCGAATGCTGCTACAAATGGTGATGATTCTGTCGATTCATCTTCTGCTGATGCTGGGGAACAAGGAGGGCCTAGCTACCTTGTCATTGGTGGATATCTGGAGAAGGGAGATGTACGCGGGCCATCACCAGGCGGGCTCTACTATGAAATCTTCGGAAGGTGGGGATGATTCCATTTCAAACTATGAGCGAGCGGAAAAAGAAAGAATAGTAACTTGGTCCCGGGCATCTACCATATTACCAAGAATGATCGGCCATACAATTGCTATTCATAATGGAAAGGAACATTTGCCTTTTTATATAACAGATCGTATGGTAAATGAAGGAAAGCACGATCAAGGCCCGGATAACAGAAAAAGAAATCCTTTCATAAGGAGCGAAGCGAATTTCAAGCTGAGAAATTCAAAGAAAGTCTAATGGCAGTGTTTAGAACAACGAGTTCTATGATTGCGATGGACTGTCGTCATCGCACGAATGAATGAGAAGGAAGACCAAGAGTCCAGTGACATGATGGTTGCCATGATTTTAGAAGCCTTCGTTGTCGAGAACGAGGTAGAGTGGTGAACTGATTCGAGTGTGATGAGTCACATCACCAGTAACAGAAATGCCTTTCAGACCTTCGAATTAGTGGGGGTTGGCATGAATTTCTTTATGGGCAACTTTTCGACTTCAAAAGTGGTTGGAAAGGGAACCGTCAAGCTGAAGTTCACCTCCGGGAAGGTGATTACACTTTAGAATGTTCTTCACATGCCATACATCCACAAGAACCTGGTTTCCAGATCTCTCTTGTCCAAGCACGGCTTGTTGATGGTCTTCGAGTCTGAAAAATGGATTCTGACCAAGAATGGTGTATTCGTTGAGAAGGGCTATTCTGGAAAAGGCTTGGTTAAGCCAAATGTTGATTAAAGTGATATTACATCATGCCTTAGATATGCCTATGAGAACTAGGGATGAGGCTCAACAAGCTCTGGTGCAGAATTGCCTATACCTGAAAAGACCATCAGATTGGACAGAGGAATAGAGTATATCAAGATCAAGTTTGCAGTGAAGATCATGAGATGATCAAGTCCATGCGGATAGGTTCGGGTTTAACAGAACATATGTGGGTTGAAGAACTGCTTTCAGCGAGTTTTTTTATCTTCCGAGTCCCACCAAGCAACGGATTAAGCGCTAGCTGATCTACGACCAAAGAAGCAACGGCTGAGCCCCTATTTGAGTAAGGCGCGCGAAAGCCGCTGATCTACGACCACCCTGGGTAAGGCTTTTCTTGCTAGGTCGAAACATTGTTCGTGGCCCGCAGCCCGGATCATTCTATTGGGGCGACGGCTATCCAATCTCACCGGCATTTCAACGGTGGAAGTCATGGTTTAGTTGTCTATCTGTGGGTCCGACCTTAGTACCCACGCTGGCTCTGTCCCGGTGCATATCGGGGTCTGTTTGGAGAGATTTCGGGTCAAGGTGACGCTAGCCGGAGATTTCGGTCGAATTCTACACGTTGCTTCAACCTGTTCTGTACTCCAGAACGAGTCATAGTTTTCGCCCGGGACCGACCTGCCTTGCCAGCAAGAGAGTGGGAATCTTCCAAGATGACCACGTGGACGCGCCCGAAACACGGCTTTTTCCGCTGAACTTCGTGCTTACAGCACCTTGCCTTACGGAAGAAAGTGAAATTCCCCTGATACAATCAATATATTTCCCTTTCATTTCGGTAGGCTTCGCCCGTTGCTAAAGGTGCGCAGCACTCCGAATCACGCTTCGGTCTTCTCTTCTTGACGAGAAGAGAAAGACCTCAGCTTGCTTACCAAGAAAAGAATCTTTCTCGTTAAGCGAAGCGTACCTTGAACTTGAACCGTTGACTTGACTTTATCCCCATCAACTGGCTTGCCTTCCCGATCGTCTAAGAATTGACTTGAGAATTGGGCTTCGCCGCACCCCGTTAAATGCTTCGCACCTTTGGCAACGGCCGATTCCACCCCGTATATTGTGGGCCCTGTCCTCGTTGTTTATGCTATCTAAAGCAGCTCAGACCGATTTTGTCTACTAAGCCTTCGCTTCATTTCTAATGACTCGAGCTCGGACAACTCGGTAAACTGAACCTGGGAAAGGAACCGTGAGCTTGGCTTGAGCTTGTCCCTGAGAAAGCCCCTTTCGCTTGAACTGTTCTTTTCTTAGCTTTTCACCTTTCGCTTTCGCTTGAGTCAAAATCATCCGATCTACAATCGTCAAATCGATCGGTCAGAAACTGGCCTCTATGAGCTTTTTTTCTTTTCCTATTCAAATAAATTCTAAAAAGACGTTTAAGCATGCCAAAACCTCCTTACCAAGAATCTAAGGTTTTAGTTTCAGTTACGGAACCGAACCCTGCTTCTACTACTACTAATTACTAATGCACGGACTTGAATGCACTCCCTTGAAGCGAAGCACGAAACGGACTTTGCACTCCTTTTCACGCTACGCACTCCGAATCCACTCTATCAGTGCACTCCCTTTCACATTTTCATAGGGTGCTCCCTTCCGCCACCCGATTGAAAGACTCCGCGTTAACAAGGAAGATTCGATTCCCCGCTTTCAGATGGGTGTATCGATCCGTGGTCCTCGATCTCGTCCTCCAATCGGCATAACAACTTCTTTCTCCCTATAGTCCACCGCTTCCTCAAACACGGATAGGCGAGACTGAAAAGCTCGAGATTGACTGATTGAATCACTTTGTTGGATCAGTAGTGTAACCAGGGGCATCGGATTGCATTCTCAGCTTCCATCCCGCCTTCACCTATGGTACTACCTTAGCTACGCTACCGGTGGTGGTACCTCCGCCTATGCTTCCCTTTATATGCTTTAGCTACTAAAGGGAAAGACCCGCCCCTGCTGAAAGCCCGAGACCAAGACAAGACCAATGAGTATACCCATACCACTGCCTTACCGCCGGTTGAATGACGGACCAATACCTGAGTCGTTGAGGAAGGCCCGGCCCCTATCGTTGAAATCCGCTTCCCTTCGCTTCCCTGGAGGGCCGCCTTACCCATCACTCCTTCTGCCACTGTGCAGTCAGTCCATTCTGTTTGGCCCACCCCTTTAGTGTTGATACGCTAAAGCGATCAAGGTTGACCTTGACTTCTTTATACGCGTCAGCGAGAAAAGGTGAAGCATATAAAGGCCCTCGCTGACCCTAGAAGAACTCAATGGCTTGCTGAGTTCTCTGAGCAAGAAAGAATCCAGATGAGAGACGAATGGCTGCAATTAAGGCGTCTAACTGAGGATCAAACCTCGCTGTTAGACTACGTCTATGGCCAATCAGAAGAAAGCAAAGAGGCAGATACCCCTCCTACTCATCATATCAACAATGCCTCCAGCCAAAATCAGAGCCGTGCTTCTTCAGAAGAAATGACTGAAGTCCCAGATTTCAACAAGGGTTCCATAAAGAAGGACAGCCAAGGAAGAGAATGCACTATGCTCGATGCTGATTGTCAGAAGGAACCTCTCGTAGATTAAAATGCATACTTGAAGGTCTCTTTCGAAGATTTTGTGCTTTATAGCAGGCAAAAGATGGAAATCAGGGTCACAGCTGCTGCCCCATTCCCTCTCAACAATTTGTCTGCGGCGAATCTAGACATCCGAATCCTAGACGGCGGTATAAACGAAGAAGACGCGCCGGGACAAAAACCCACTCTTCGAGAGAATGGCCTGCCAGAACTTGAAGACGGTGACACCTTCGTCATCTCGTACACTAAAGAAAGGCGAAGCCAGATAGATCGGATGTGAAAAGCACCAACATAGAAGCCCTATCGTCCGGTGCTCCGACTGAGAGTTCGGAGGATCCTCTGAGCAAAAGCATTTCGGTTCCAGAAGAGAACTTTCATTCTCAAGAAGACGAATCGTCAAGGGCTGCCATTAGCCAAGAAAAGGTGTCTATCAGGCTCTGTTAAGACCAGATGCCTTGTGAGTTGGAGACCCTTTGAAGTGATTCTGACTCCGGATAAACTATCATCGAAGGAAAGGAGCCTCTGAATGATCCTGTGCCTCCATTAGAGCTAAAGCGCCGGGTCTCGGTATCAGATGTCTCTCTGAGACGACGGAGGAGCCGAGTAGAACACTGTTGACTGAGAAAAACGGACAGCCTAAGGCCTCTAAAGAATCTCAAAATTCTTTGTCTCTATTTAGAGACAAAGCACAAGATCATATTCAAAGATGTCATCTTGAGACAACTAAAGTGCCATACGGAACATCTTTCGATGACACCAAGACTGTTTAAGAGGCTGAATGGTTTCATACCACTCAGAGATCTCATGAAGTTCCTGATCGACAGAGCGCCGTCGAAGAAAAGCCCAATGCCGTTAATACACAACCCTGTGTCGACCCATCAAGAAAGATTTTCGCGAGCGATGAACGAGTCAATATCGTTCCAGAACATTTGCATTCTATAAAAGCTGACGGAGGCGCTGTCAAGCCCTGTTGTGAAAACCCTGTTGTGAAAGCTCTGTTCTAGAGGCCAAGCCCTTGAACTGACTATGACAGAGTCAGGATTTGACGGCCAAAAGACATGGCTATAGTCCTATCCACAAGAGACTACCCGTTTTTGTCTTGACAACGATCAGTCTGTTTCTGGAAGTTGCACTAACAGCTTGCAATCTGAAATGCCTATGGAAAGCCGGGATCATTCATGAAGAAGCCGGCAAAGAAGGTTGGAGTCACCATTTGACTCAAATCCCTAAGAGTAGACTGACTGAGCTCACTTCAGATAAAAAGAAACGATTGTTGAAAGCAATCATGTCATGGTACCAGGATTTCTAAACTGGAGACCCAGGTTTGGAATCTCGTAATCACTTGTCCGACTTCATGGCAGTCGATCCTCTTCCTCATTGGAATAGTGAGTTAGGGACACAAGATGAACCTTCGTGGTTACTTTGAAAAGCTAAGCCTCTATATGCTGAAAGCGTATAGACGCGCTACCTTTATATTATATGCTTTTTCTAAGGTTTAGCTCCATCTATCGCTTAACAGCGCCTTGCTCCGCCCTCCTTGCCCCGTTCTTTGCTATAAGGAATTTGTTTGTCCGCGATTATTCGCATGCTTACCTAAAAGCAAAAGGCCGGCCAGAGCGCAATGTCTATAAAAAAAAGTAAGCCTGAGTTTGTTGAAAGGCGAACAGCCCCCCTCCGAAGGAAGCCGGCATTGGATAGTCCGCGGGGTAGCTTAAGCCACCCACTGGTTAGTTAGGTGGTGGCGCATTCGGCATTCTATAAGCTTCGCCAGAAGGGCTTTGCTTCCCCCGCCAGAATAGAATGCCTCCTAGAAGCGATTAGTCACAACAACTATCCTTTCATTGCAGGCAATAAACCCAAGCCCCACTCTCGATATAAATTCAAGTAAGGCCTGACGGAGGGAGCCTCCCTACCCAAATAGGATCCCCTACAAGAAAAGGACCTATACGAGTCCCAATGAGTTCCTCTTCCTCGGATTCATCTTGTTTTATCCAGACTGGTCGCCTACTTAAGTACGCAAGCCTTTGGCACTTCATTGAAGTAGGGCGAGCAGCCGGGTAGTGGATTTTTTAGAAAGAGTGTTTCTTTCGTTTTAAGAGAAAATGGACTTCTCCGTGTGTATGGAATGCAGGGTGGTCGTAGATCACCGCGTAGCGCGTAGCATAGCGAATGTTGAAAGCTCTGCGTAGCGTTATGATTCTTAATGAACCTTTAGTAGTCAATTGTAGAAGTAGAATAAGCAGCTCCTCTCTGTTTCGGTGTAGAGCGGTGGCTTGTGTAGCGATCTGGCTGGAGCTCTTTCAATACGCCGCCTCCGCCGGATTATTCAATGAATGAATGCGTTGTTGATAAAGAGCATAGCGGGCGGGGGCTTCCTGATCCGCTTTCGGCCTTCCCCATCTGTTCCCACGCACGGATTCTGCCACTGAGAATCTTTCCGGCCGGCGTCTGGATTCCTTCTGCTTTCGTGCGTGCTGATGCTTTCTTCCATAGGGTGGCGTAATATCCCTTCCAACATATTGCCAGGGGCTGGGCTCACTCACTTTCTTTCTATAGAAAAGGGTTCGATCATAAGCTTCTGTGATCGGAGCCAGCATCTCAAGGAGCCATAAGCCATCAAAAGCTTATTTGAGGGTATCCCTTCTTAGATGCACCACTGTGATAAGATCGCATAAGCGTCTCCTAGCCTAGGGATCGAAGCTTCTGTTTCTATGAGAATCCCGCCCAGATGAAAGATCATACGCGCTGCCCTCGAGTTGCTTCATGAAAAATAGGATATGCATGCCATAGAAGCCCCCTATTGACGTAAAGGGAGGGCGAGGGGTAAAAGCCGTTGGTTGAAGGCGCAGGTAATGAATGGGCTTGTTCTGGCATGAGAAAGAAGGAGTCTCCAAAAGCGAGAGTGGTCTACGATCAGCTCGACCGCAGGGTGGTCTACGATCAGTTGAGATCCTTAACAGAAAGGCTATGCATAGAAGCCACTTAGTAAAGAGGGAAGCCATTGAACAGAAGGCGTGGTCATTAATGAGCAGGAAATAGGCTTTTGTGACAAGAAGCTTTATAGTTAGACCGGATGTTTTCTTCAAAGGAAAGAAAGGCTATGTACATAGAAGCCGGGTAAGCAGGTAACGGGAAAGCATTTGTGTAGTAGAAAATGAATAAGGAGCTGGCTTTCCAGAAAGTAAGTGGTCTTTATGAGAAAGGGTGTAATTCACTACTATAAACGACAATAACAAGTTGGGGCCGATGTTTGATAAGAATGCTGCTTATTGATAGCCCAGCCGGTTTTGAAAACCTTTCTCTATCACTGACTGGTATAGCTCTATTGGCGAAAGCTTAGCTCTGCTCTGTTCAAGTGATTCTGTCAAAGCCACAGAAGGGGCGGGCTGATGAATGAATGTGAATAGCACCATGAGAAGGATTATGATCGTTAGAATGCCACAACAAGATCTTAATCTTTCCCTTTCCTATATATATAGTAAAAAACTAACCCGCAAGCCCCACATTGAACTAGGCTTCAAGGCTTAGCCTCATTATGCGCCTCTTTGTCATTCATAGAACTTACTCCCATTTTCTGTTCTGGTTCTGGACCTACCCGGCCCGGGGAGCAGCCGTCTAAGTGCCGTGCAGCTTTGCTTGGCCTGGGCTGAAGCTCCATGGTGAAGCTTAGTCTTCGGTCGGAAGAGAAGGTATGTGTGCCCATTGACAGGCCCGGTTTCTGATGAAGAGAACGTAGATGGCTCAGATCGGGATCGGAAGGGTTGGTTTGTCAGGCCCTGAATGAAACTTACCCTTTCATTAGTGATCTTTCCTTTCTTCGATCGTTCCCGACCGCTTGTGCTTTCGATAGATCTACCAGTCCTTCTGTTCTGGAAAAACGCTTTGCGGTCCGAAGCTCAACAACCGGGTGGTGTCCTACCGATTATGGATGGGAGGCAGGCAAGCACAAACAAGCGCTTCCCCGCACGAACGAATGCGAGTAGGAGCCTGGGCCCCACACACACGAGTAGGGGGGGGGCGCTGCCCGGAGAACCGCACACAATGATAGGGGAGCGGCTCTATGAGTGGGAATCAGAGTTTCGAGCCCTACGGGCTCCCTCTAAATCTTTGACACTTTTCTTGGAAAAAAGGGGGCACCACAAACAAGGAAGGAGTTTTATGCTTCCGAGATTCAATCACATATTATTTATTATAAACGAAATGAAAAGCCCTATATTCTTCCTTCGCCGGCCGGCGGCTGAGAGAAGTATACTACATGAGTAGTATACTGAATTCATTCATTATAGTTTTTTGCGATCCCATATTTCTTTATTTATATATATAGGATGGAGTAATGGGTGTTTAGGATGCGTTGCAAAGATGTGTGGTTTAGTGGTCTTTTGTTATGAACGGGACAGGGACGGTTGCTATCAGAACTGAATGGGCTTCCCCGCGGGGGCGATCCAGAAAAGAAGACCTAGATCTGGTTTGGTCAAAACAATGTGGTGGCCGAAGGGATGAATAGCTCATCAAAATCGTTATTCTTTCCCTTTCTTCAGTAGAATCCCCGGTCCCAAACGACTGCGGGTAGCCGCCAAGAAGAATGAATTCCCGAAGGGGTCCAATAAGACTTCCTTTCGAGTAATACAGGGACGGACTGAGACTCCTAACTCCCGATGCAGGAGCAGGGTGGTCGTAGATCAGGGAGGAGGGTTTCGAAACGCATTGAACCTCCCAATCGAATGAATCGTAACATTCGTAATGATCAACTTTACGGAGCCCTATCGCTCGGTTAGATAAGAGAGGTCCACCCCAGAACAAAAACCACTATCTAATGCTATAGAAGCACGCACTTCTTCGTCCACAACAGCAGGTGGCCTCCGGGCAGCCTGGCTAGCCGGTCCAGTTCTCCAGTCAATACCTGCCAAAGAAAGAATGTACAATTTGTTGTATCAATGATATTACCAATCAACGAACTGCTAGTTGGAGAGGGGGGTCCATTACGTGTTAGCTACCTCTAGAATAGCCAGACATTCTTGGCCAGGTTTCAGAATGGAAGAGAAGTCATGGAAGGAACTGAATTGGCCACGCACGATGAATGGATGGACAAGAATAAGGCGAAGACTATGAGTCTTCGATATTCATTTATACTTTGAATTCGGAAGAATATGAAATGCTCCCGCTCTGCATGGCAGGCGAGGTAGGATAGAGAAGAGGGTTGCCTAGATAGATGTTCTCTATAGGTATGCTATAAGTAGCTAACAGAATGCAATGCCTCCTTCTAGTGGCGGTCGGTCGAGCTGATTTACAATCAGCCTGATTTACAACCAGCCTGTGGTCGAGCTGATCGTAGACCACCGTTGCGCTAACGCCCCGTTATATAGGGTGGTCGTAGATCAGCTTTTCTTGCTGGGGCGGAAGGACTTTCTTCTTCGCCTTCTATAAAGAAAGTAGCTTGTCTTTGTTGTTCTGGCTTTCGCTCCTGGAGTTGATTCTTTCAACATGCTGATACTTTCTGTTTCGTCGAGCCCCGAGCTTGTGGTCCTCCTTTGAGTGTGGGTTCAATTGGATGAATCTGTCAAGTCAAGGTCAACGTACGTAGCAGCAAGGATGGTGCATCGCCTATTTCTCGTTCTCGCTCGGGAGCCAAAACGAACACGCCTGCTACCTACTGTACTGGACCTTCGACCAGGCATTCTACCCTTGTCGAATCGGAACCAACCACTGCATTGCGCTCGAACAGTTGAGCGGCCGCCGGCCAGCAACTTCCGTGCACAGATATAGATTCATTCTTCGTACCTGGTTCAGCAGCACAACCCTTCGCGGGTTGGTAAGACGGAATTGGACAAAGAAAAGAGAGTGCTCGACCGGAACAACGGCCACCGTAATTACATAGATAACTGCTCCTCTCGGTCGAACCGTATGGCGGCTAGAAAGAAAGACGACCTCACCTTCTCGTAGATGGTGTCAGTGAGAGCTACTTTAGTATCCCCCGTTGACCTTCTTTTGTAGATAGAATCTTCAATGAGTGGAAACAAGCACCCTTAGACGTAAAGGCGCTACTTAGCCCAACTCTAAACCAAGAAGAAAGTCCTTCCGCCCCTATTTGAGTAAGGCGCGCGCAACCTAGTTGCGCGCTCCCGCGTCAAAGCATGCTAACGCACAACGGTGGTCTACGATCAGCTCGACCACCGGGAGAGAGTGGTCGTAGATCAGCTAGCTCAGCCGTTGCTTCTTTGGTCGTAGATCAGCTAGCGCGCTCTGGAGTTGCTTGGTTCTTCGCTTGCTCTGCAGTACGAGCCTCATACAGAGCCGCGCCCCTTTAATATGATGAGAAGAAGAGGGGCCGCCCTCTTTTCTTTTCCGCACCAATCCTTAAAAACTACTACATCTTTTTTTGGGTGTATAGCTCAGTTGGTAGAGCATTGGGCTTTTAACCTAATGGTCGCAGGTTCAAGTCCTGCTATACCCAAACCTACCTTACACTCTACTATGAGTAAGGCTGGCTTGAAAGCCTCGTTCAAAGATCACTCTTTGGCCTTTAGACTCGCTTCGGCGACTTCGCTCGTTGGGTGAGGTAAGGAGTAGTATCAGAGTGGCTCGGTCATCGATAGGCCTCTCCTTATTCATTCTATAGGGCGGGGCTGCGGACCAACAATCCAGCAAACTACGGCCCTACTACCTAACGCGCAACGGCCCTACTACAACACAAAGGGCGCCTTTTGGCGCTATGGAGTTGCTTGGTTGTCTAAGGCCGTTGCTGCTTCTCCAAGAAAGATGCAATAGCCTGTAGTAGACCTCCGATCATCCTGGCTCCCTGCCCAATCAGCGTCAGCATATGCTAATAATCGAAGAGAAGACGTGGAGGAAAGAAGGAGACCCGGCCCCATACCACTGACTATTGATCGACTAAAGTAATAATCTCTATCTGTGTCCCAACCCATAAGGCTCTTTCTTTGGCCAGACTCGATGACTATCCCGGTTGGGCATTTTTTAGTGAGGAGAGCGAGACAAGCTACCTTTAGCTCATTACCTGATTTTGTATCGAACTTAAGATCAGACTGAACGGTGGTCACGCTTTCCGGTCTACCGTGACCCTCCGCCCACAAGAAGCGGATAACGTAATCTCGTTCCATTGTTGGTGGTCCTTGATCTTCCCTCCTGCTTCCGCAGTGTCGATTACTAAAGCTATTCCCTGGTGCATGCATTTGAATCGCGAATTGTTTCGTGATACCGATTGTCAGCGTAGTGTGTATTTGATGTATGGGCCCTTTCAACCAGCGTATGTACGCTTTTGGGTACGGGATTGCGCTTCTACCTCGCTTTTGTTTGGTAGTGGACCACTACGTGGACCCTAGTTTCCGCCGTCTTTCGCTAAATCCTGGCCGGCCTTCACCCCCTCGAGGGTCTGTTCCTTCAGGTCGATCTCTTTTTGCGATGTCTACTTGTTCTGGTATTTTCGTACCTTCCTCACCATGCCCTATGTTTATTTTGACGATTTTTCGGATCTACTTTGCAATACCATTCTCCGATCTCGCCCTCACCATAGATACGGATTAATTTGTGCGTACTCATCTCCCCCACAGCAGAGGCGTCAGCCCAGCCTGCATGTGCCTATTTTAGACGTTTTTCTTCGTCTAACTACGGTTCTAAAGTTCTAGCTCTCGTACTTCATTCATTCCTTTTATTGGTTTTCATTGTCCTTTATCTTTCCGAAAAAAGATATACCAAGCAATGATCCCACATCTTCTTCTGTTCACCAGGTTGAGAGTGTTCGACCAGTGCATCTCTTCTATTCCGACTTTCAATTCGATAGGGAAAGCCTAATAGAATACAAACGATGGTTGCTCGCAGCCAGGATCCCTGAACTGGCTCTCTCATCCTTAGTTGTCGGATCTAGTGGCATGTCTACCCCTCCGTGGAAGACCATTCATTTTTGGCTTTTTCTGGCTCTTTCTGATCTCATCCGTATTCCTCTCGATGTGGCGCCCGATTTTTTGAATGAAGTTACACGACACAGTTCAACATTACTTTACTCAAGAGTTGCTCAATGAATCTGTTGATTCGGAATCACGGGATGGGTAGATGTCACAGATGATGAATCAATCTTTTTTTTTCTACCTCTGTCACTCTTTCTTTGTTAGTGCCGTCTATAATGATAATGACTGATGAATCAAAAACTTTCAATTGGAACAACTTCTGTCAATTGGTATTTTTTTTTATCCTCGTATCTTGCAAAAATGGAAACCCACGGAGCGGTAAGTGTTTTATAAACATATGTAGAAAAAGAACGTATCTCATTTAGCTCCTTCATGCCTACTAACACTAGTTATTTCGGTTTTCTACTGGCGGCTTCAACTATAACCCCAGCTCTATTTATTGGTCTGAGCAAGATACGACTTATTCGAAATTCATTGAATGAACAATTCATAAAAATCCATGTTTCTGTGAGATTCCAGGTATTCTATAGTTCCTTCCCGCGTCAATTGCCAATTCAATTCTTGGTCATTGAGATTCATGGGCGATTCGGATGTTTATTTAGGTTTGGAACCCTCTCTTTTTTCCCCTTTCAAACAAATCGAAATGATTGAAGTTTTTCTATTTGGAATCGTGTTAGGTCTAATTCCTATTACTTTGGCTGGATTATTCGTCACTGCATATTTACAATATAGACGCGGTGATCAGTTGGACCTTTGATTAATTAACATCTCTTTTTTTGATTGACCTCCTCCTTTCTTTAATCCGCAGGAGGGCGTTTAGGCAGGTTGCTGTTCAAGTTAGTGAAGTTATTTCATTGTAATTCGACCTAACAAGAACGGAATCACGCTCTGTAGGATTTGAACCTACGACATCGGGTTTTGGAGACCCACGTTCTACCGAACTGAACTAAGAGCGCTTTCTTATCACAATAGATAAGAATAAAACTGTAAAGAAAAGGATTCTTTTTTCCCAAAACACCTTGCATGCATTGCCTATCATAAAATGATAGATTATTTATGTCCAATTTGTTTTGACCTCAATTGATCCATCGTTACTGCCCAGAGGAGAAGTAATAGGTAGGGATGACAGGATTTGAACCCGTGAAATTTTTTACCCAAAACAAAGGCGCTACCAAGCTGCGCTAAATCCCTTTTTTATTTTTTACAGTGTTATTGTAGAGAATCCCTGCCCTGTTTTCCACATCGGCAATGCACCTCCATCGATATACAATATCTTTCTCTTGCCATTTCTTCTTTTTGGTCTCATATTTCTTTATTTATATACTCATCATCATCCCGCCGCTCCTACCAACGATAATAGAAGTTTCGAGGGTTTCCCGATAGAAAAATTTGCATGCGAGAGAGATCCCAATTCCGTGTATCCGGTGTTGCAAGCCCTGCCGCCTGCTTCCACCCAGCAAACTCCGGAGCGAAGAAAAGAAGAAACTCCATGAGCGAACAAGCAACGGATGAGCCCCAGCAAGAAAACCAAAACTCAACAGGGGCGCCAGCGGTAAATCAGCTCGACCACCGGGGGAGAGTGGTCTACGATCAGCAGCAAGAAAAGGTTGGTCGTAGATCACTAACGCGCAACGGTGCTCTACGATCAGCTTACTCTCCATTGGGCACAGAAGCCTTGTCTTTGTTGTTCTGGCGCGCTAGCGCGCTCTGGAGTTGCTTGGTTGAGTAAGGCGCGCAAGCCGCTGATCTACGACCACCCTGGGTAAGGCTTTTCTTGCTGCTAGCGCGGCGCGTTAGCGCAGTAGTTTTCTTGCTCCCTGAGCGCTAGCTGATCTACGACCACCCTTGCTTGCCCAGTGGTTCTGATCTCGCTTGCCTGGTTCTTCTCTTGTCCTGTTCACTCGCTTGTCTAGTTCCGACAACGTACAGAGCTCTTGGACTCCGCAGTCCGGCGATTACCGATGAGAAAGCGCTCTTACACTTTCAAGCCTAAGGCCAAGACCAATGAGACCATCTCTTTGTAGGGCCTGTCCCTTTTTCTTGCTTGACCTAAAATTTCTCTTTATCTTAGCTGTAAGGCGAGGTAAGAGCGCTATTACCCCTCATTCTTGCGTCTTGGTCTATGTCTAGCAATAACATCTCTACCTGGCTATTACTACCTATCCATCTCGCTTGCCGGCAGGGGCCCTTTAGGGCCTGTAGTGCCGTGGAAAAAGCGGTCGTGTAAGAAGGACCGGTTGAAGTACATCAGTCATGGCTTTGGAGATTCCGACAAGAGTGGACCTAGTAGCGTATAAACGAGGCATAGGTTGATCCAGTCGATTCCGATCCTCTTCTTTCAGGCTTGGTCGAAGCATTCGTTGAAGAAAATTTCTCACGAATCCGTTTTCCCCTTAATTCTTTCTTTTATGACTATTTTTCCCGATCCGAAAGCGCCTTTAAGTGATAGGGGGGGCAGCTGGGACGTGAAGGAATGCTGGTGGTTCAGACGCATGCGTCAAGCTCCGGATCAAATGCCGGTGGGTTGGATGCCGCTGATCTATCCACTGGATTTATAGGGAGGGCCTTTCACTCTGTCGTATGAATGCACTCAAAAGTCAAGATGTTCTTGAATTCACGAGACTTTCATCTTAGGCGTTTACGCTTAAATCTTAGGCGTTACGCTCGGGCTTCTTTAAAGGGGGCGGCTACACTAATGCTACTCTTATAATATAAGTAATTAAGTAAGCAAACTAGTTAAAGACAAATTGAATGAATTCAAATTTATATATTAAAGAAAGAGTTTGAGAATCGGGCTTATCCACGAGAAGCCCTATGCTCATTGCGCTAAGGCATTCCGTTCCTCTCGTGCCTATCAGTGGATAGTCCCTTCGCTTCACTCATCTATTGACGTACTAAAAGAGTGAAAGAATGTCTTCTTTCTGTCCTCCTTCTGCCAAAGAAAGTCAACGAAGAAAGGTAATCCGAGATTGAGTTTCTGTTCCGTGTATGAAGGAAAGTCAGGTTTATGAAGTTTTTGTAATTGTCTTGTACAGACGTATGGTGGGAGTTCTACTGCGGTCATGTTCCTGAGCTGCAGAGGTTTGCAAGACGGGTGTTATCACAAACATGTAGCAGCTCCAGTGCGGAACGCAACGTCAGCGTCTTTTCTGTTATAAAGAGCAAGAGATCGGGTTGGATCCACGTTGAATGACCTGGTCTTTTTCCATGTAAACACCTGTGGGCACGACAGAAGAAACCGGGAAAAAAGATGCTCGAAGCTATTCTATTGACCTTTCAGAGATAGATCCCAACTCAAGTTGGGCCCATGAGTTTGTTCTACGAGAAGAAAAGCGGATGAAGCACGATCCCCGTGGCCTCCTCCATCCCCAGTAGGGAGGCATGCATGGACTTCAAGACTCCTTGATACAGATGAGACATTCCTCAATACAGGTGCCACATTCATGGAGGACGACACATTAGGGGATTGGGGGATAAGCACGGAGGGATAACGAAATGTGAGTCTTCGAGTAGGAGATTCTAGTTCACAGCAAGATGCGGGCACTCCCGCTGGTCCCATAGCAAGAAGCGGTCAGGTATAGAAGTGACAGCAGAGTAAGGACCCCTATGCTGTACTTCGCCCCAGTGAGAGACCACCACCTGTACTATACCAAGGCATAGGGCCTTGTAGTCGACCGGCGTGAGCACGCCGTAAGCGCTGTTGCACGAGTACTGTATCACGAGCGCACTACCGAGTACCACGAGTACACTAACGAGAGAGGAACTACGAGCAGAAATCAGTAGTCACTCTGCTACTATATATATATATAAATCGTATAAAGAGATAAAGAGAGCGATAGTCAGTCTCTTGGGCGGCCCCCTACGCCCCCTTCTTCATTCATCCATTTAGGAATGAAGAAGGGGGGCCGGGAAGCGGAAAAGTAGAATGATTTCAATCAGTGGATCGGAAAAAGGAGCGCAGCCGCTTTTTGAACCAAAAGTGAGTGGCTCTGTAGAGTAGCTGGGCTGCAGAGAGCACGCCATACGTGCGCTTCCCCCATGTAGGTGCAACACACATGCCAACACGCATAGTGAGTTCTGGAGCTACCCGGGATGCTTGTTTGGAAAGCCCCTACTCAAGGCGGGTTCGATTTTCAACTGCTGTTTATGGCGTGGGTTTGCTAATGAATTTCTCTCCACTATTGTATATATTATTATTATTGATTCCGATCGTCAATCCACTTTCAATCATTCAAAAAAGCCGTCTATTTGATTCTATTTTGATTCTTTAGGGGACCCATACTCTTTTTCTTTCCTAAGAACCACGAATCATGGAGGAAGAATTTCAAAGCAAGTCAGTACAGTAGCTTTAGTTGACCAGATAGAGCTTTAACCCGTGAGGGATTGATGTCAATTTGAAGAGCGCGTTAGCGCACCAGAATAAGCACGATCCATATTGCGAGTGAAAAGCCCCTTTCTTTGCATAAACTTGTCGAGTAAAAGACTTGAGCTCTGTAAGTTAAGGTTAAGGACAGGCAGCAGCCCTATGGAGTAAGGGGGGAGCAGATTTGGTAGAAAGAGATCCAATATCCGGTCCAGAGCAAAAGAGACTATTCCTAAAGCCAAAGACGGTAATTACTTCCATCGCTCTACTCTAAGATTGAGTGTTGATGACAAGTCCTATCGCTTACAGCGCCTCGATATCCGCAAATCAGCCAATCAAATCCAAAAGAGTAAGCAAAGCCCGGGAACCCCTTTCACGTCTTTCTTTCTTCAGAATCCCACCGCTCTACTTCTTCCTTACCACTCCCGGCACTATTTGGCCTTGGTGGAAGCTAAGCCCTTCGATCCCGCTTAGCAGCCTTTCTTTAAATTGAGTACCTTTCTTTAAAAGTAGGTTTTTTGGGCGCCTACCTCTAAAAGAAGATTCAGTGATCCCTTCTGACAAGACAAGACAAGCGGAATAGTTGCGCCTAGCTGCCTCCGACCGGGAAGGAGATCTCCCAGACAATGGTTCAGAAGCAAAAAAAAAAGCAATGGTCACCCTCCCTACCTTCACTCTTGCAGCCCAAGGGGCTTCGTTAAATCATCAACTTATCTAGCCCAGGGTGGTCTACGATCAGCTTTCTTTGGCTCTACTGAGACTCCTCCCTAACGCCAATACTGTTTGATGCTCCCTGTTCTAGCTGCCTTCGCCTGCTACCTATTCAGTGGAATACCTCTGTCTTGTGATACCTATCCGGGCACGGCTTACGGTACCCATGCTTTTGTTGATTAGCTCGATCCAGCAGTCCTCGATTGTCGATCCAGTTCACCAAATTTCTCTTTCCTTCATGATCAACAAAGTAGAGATCCTAGTGGGCAAAGAAGCGGGTGGTACTATGACTATCTCCCATCTATCTGGATTGTCTTGATCTTCCTTTTCTCTATAGTAGTAGTGTTGGTCCCTCTCTTTTAGTAGTGGCTAGCAGTGGTGGAAAATCTCTCTCTTCCCGGGGGGGATAGATCATTGCCATCTTCATCCCGAAACCCCCATCACCTATACTCATAAAAAGCCTTTCCCCGCGCCTTCGCCCTTGAAGAATAATAATAGGTTTTTTTGGCCTTCGCTGGCATTTCTTTTTTATATCCTTCCTTTCCTTTCTCTTGTGGAACAAACATAGCTGGAGCATACAAAATTGGTATTTCATATAGTATTTTCAACCTAAGGTTTTGAATGGCTATTACGTCCACTAACTATTCCATCCAATTTCTGATTCTACGCCTCTTGGGAGCGGCCAGCCCTAGGCCTTCGATAAAGAGATTCAAATGGTCTTACGCTCCAACTCTCCTGTATCCTGTATTAGTAGAATTTCCCGACTAAGAATAAGTTAGCTTAGGCAAAAAAAACTGGCATCAATCCCGATTGTCGACCTTAGCAACAAGATTTCAGGTAGCTTGCACGACCAGCAGCTAGACTACGCGAACTTCCCAATCTTCCGAAGATAGAAAATACATAAAATAAGGAAAGAAGGGAATACAAGACTATTTTTACGGTCTCAGTTTCCCTTACTCTTTTTGGCCTACCGGAGGAGTAAAAAAAAAATATATAAACACTACGCTTCATTCAATCAATAAAAAGGTCTTGAAAAGTACGTGCTTACCGACCGTAGGGAATCTGATACACTCTCTCTTCCTGTAAACTTCTGTTGAGTCTTTGGTCTCTTAGCCTAGCTGAATTAATGTAGTCTGCGGCCCCTTCGTCAATGACCCATGGCTTTGAGGAACTACTCGACCTGTTCCATCCCAGATTCTTTTTGCCCTTCTCAACAAGAAGCTTATTAAGCGAGAATCCCATCATGACAAGCAAAGCACTTAACAAAGAAAAAGCTTAAGGGAAGCCCTCTTGAGAGAGAGTTGTAAAGCCCTTCCTCGTTCACTAGTCACTATAGGATAGGCGAGATAAGATAGCACTCGAATCCATATATGAATGGCTTGGCGTTGAACGTCCACTAGAAATTCCATACTCTAATGGCAGGCTTTTCGTCTATCTATTTCTTCCCGGAACGTAGGCTCGTTGAGACCTCTGAGACTGATACTGATGAACCCAAAAAGAAGATAAAGAGTTTTGACGCTTTGCTTTCAACCGGCCCGTCAGCTTGATCATAGAGCGAAAGGCCTCTTTTAGTATTTTTAGTAAAAAGGGCAAAAAACTCCCGTTCTGCTCCTGCAGTCAGAATCCTCTCTTAAGCCGGGGTTTTGGGGAATAAGATATGATGATGGTTGGAAGTTTGATCTTCAATCTAAAGAAAGGGCAAAACAGAAATGTTTGCAGTGAAGAAGGGCAAACATTGGATAGTTCCAAAGAACCCCAGCAAAGGCGAAAAGCAACAAGCAACGGCTTTCGCGCGTCTCGCTCAAGACGGTGATTCTTTGCTTTGAAGCTCGTTTTGAAGCATGGCCCCGGGTTGGGAGCGAGAAGTATTGGATATGTTTATTCCTTCTCTCCTCAAGCATCCGGTAATACCATTGTTTGTTTTCTGCTTAGAATCATCAAATGTTTCTTCCCTTCCGAGATGATCAACCTAGCCCTCTCCGAGAAAAGAAAAAGTGAAGCTCTTCGCCCGCCCTTCCTCCCTCACAAAAACTGTTTTTACGTGGTACACTAGCCAGCTACCTGTATCCATCTTTTCCTGGGAGCAAATGACTGATGTATTCTGCAAAAAAAAGGTTTGATACCAAAAAGAAAGAAGTCACCATGGCCGCAGATGTAGACCAAAAATGAGTGAGAAATTGGAAGACTGACTATTTGTCTCGGTTCCGTACTCTGGCCTTACAGCTGGAAAAGCCATCTTCTGAAGAAAAATAGGAGCTATCAAGTTTCATGGTGACATTTGAATCTCAGATGTGCCCTCGTTCCGGTCGGGATTACTACTTTCACCAAACTCATCGAACGTGCTACTGCGTTCGAGGAAGTGATCAAAGAGCAGAAAGCCTCGTTCTCGTTCCCACTTGTTGATTTCATTTATATGCGGTGGAAACCTCTGAGCCAGGTCCTTGCTTTAGTACCTTGGGGGGAGGAGTGATCTCAAAAAGCCCTATGGTTCTGACAACAGGCGTGCTCGGGACGAACCTATTCAGTACAATGTTGATCTTCAGGATACAGAGAAATGGTTCGATGTATTGCTCGCTTTTGGTAGACTCGTTCTGCCTTCATCCAACTAGTTGATGCAGCCTGGCGATGAAGTCAGTTCTCGCTTTTGTCGTTATCATCGGAGGCCGGGACATGGTACTGGCTTTTGTAAGACATTGTGACGAATCATCCATGACCGTCTCACTTCTGGTGAGCTGAAGTACAATTCAGTTGAAGGTGCTGTGCTAATACTGTTCCCCCAAATAGCTACCCATCCCCTGCCAGACCATGAGGTTCCAGCACCTTCAGGCTCGTTAGAGCTGTCAATGTTGTTTCTACCACCCCCCTTACTCAACATAGGGCATCTGAGCCTTCTCCATTGATATCATTTGATGATTCCCCTACTTCCTCAACCGAAGCTACTCCATCTGAATCCGGAGAGCAAAATGCTTCTGATGATGTAGAGTTGACATTTGGGCAACATTCTCCTCGAGGGCCGAATAATTCCGAAAAAGTATTCTCTGCTGACCTCCCTCGGGTTGAGGTCGCTGCTGCTTTAGAGAATAGGGGCGAGGAAAAGTCAGCAGTTGCCTAATCTGTCTGAACAACCTGAAGAAATTTAGGGCAAAAAGCTCCTCAACGTCCCTATGCAGCAGCTATTAAACAAAAGCAAATGGATCTCCAGCAACAATGATCGGCGAGAGAGAAATTGATCCAACGCATTGTGACACAGATGAAGAAGACTCCTGCCCTTAGTTCGATGTACTCCGGTTCTCACCACAGACAAGGGCAGCCCTAGAGCATGAAAGACGAAGTAAACTGAGCCTAGAAGTCACTTTCCTGCTGGAATCGCTAAGCCACTAACCGCAACAACAGTAGGAATTTCTCTAAAGCCATAGACGCTGTCAATAGGGGAAGGACTTTGATCTACGACCTCCTGCCCTTAAAGCCCGAGGATTATACGAGTGGACGGACTTGCCCAAGCTGGAAAAGCGAGTGGACTTTGCCTTTCCGGCTGAACAACGATTGGTGTTAAAAGCGATTTTTTTCCGTCCAAACCCGCAAGACAAAGATCGAATGTCTAAGCCTATAACGAAAAGCCCTTACAGAACGCATCGCAAGAAGCAGTTTCTTCTACGACCCTCGGAGCCGGATCGCAAACAAAAGCCGAAACTGTTGATCGACTACCCGAAACCAAGAGAACGGAGAGAAGGTTTAGTTTACCACTGGAACTGAAACCGATACTTGTCTCAAAAATCTCTGACCTTCCCAATCTAAAAATAGGGAAAGTACTGCTTCCAAAGCTTACACGACTAGCCGAAAAGAAGGCTCTGAAAGACCTATCCGAAAGCCCTATCTAAGTAAAGCTGCGGCTACTAGCTCAAGTGCTGGTGAAACTCGCTTTATAGGGATAGGGGGGGCTCGTAAAGCCCTTCTAAGCCAAAGATAGTTGCCAAGGTCCAGGTCCAAGAGAAGAAAGACAGACTTTCTAAGCCGCTTACCCGGAACTAGTGCTTTCCTATCCATACCGCCTGTCCTCTGTCTGATCCTCTATCTGCTCTCTGTACCTCCGCCTTCCCAAGAGGTTCCGCTTGACTAAAAAGCTTTCCCGAGAAAGAGTACAGGCTACCTGACGAACCAACAAAGGAAACTCTCTCTCATCAAACCCAAGAGATGGATTTGACTACGACCTCCTTTTTCTCTACGACCACCTCTCGCTTACCCGACCAAAACGAAAGGAAGGAAACAAACTCTGTGAAAAGTCACCTTTGCCGTCAGTCCCCGCACCCACGAAACGGTTTTGTTTCCCCTATCTAAGTAAAGTCCGCTCGCCCGTCACCAGAACGAGAGATACTATTTCTACGAGCTGAGCTGCTGGAACAAGAAGGTAAACCTTCTTGCCTTGGAACAAAGGAATTGAGTGATTATTCCAAGCGCTAGTACCGAACTTACCCGTTCCCTCGCTTGACTTGACTACCTTCATATGAAAAGATTTCATGTCAAAAGTGAGCCTTCCCCTCCCCTATCTCAACAAGTCAAGCTTTAAACCTCTAGTAGGTATCTTCAAACTCTTCCATTGACCGTCCATCCAAAGGTGTTTGAGGTTCGAAGAAATTTGAGTTTCAAATTACGACACGGGCTTCCGCTTGCCCGTAACTTGACTCGCCTACCAGACGAGACCTTCCGTTTTTAACCAAAGGCCTACCGCCATCCCGAAAACTGCTTGATTTATACGAGCCACTTGAGAGTACCGAAAACAGGTTATAGGTCTGTCTTTCTCTCTGAACCACTAGCTGACGGTAAGGAACGGAAGAAAAACGGAAAGGAAGGTTTTATCTAAGCTAAGCCACTAGCGCGTCAGTTTGATCGTAGAGCGCCCCTATAAAGTAAGGCTTCCCTTCAAAGAAGCTTTCTCGCAAGACTAGATCAGAAAAGAAGAAATTCCATGGGAAAACCCATGGCAACTACCGACCATATCTATATGCGATCTGGTTTTCCGTTAAAAGCTGAAAGCCAATTTTTTTCTTCGACCTACCAATCCAGTAAAGGGGCAACGCTGACCTTCCCGCAAGACAAAGGTAGCTTGCTTACTTTGCTAACTCCGCCTGTACTGGAGCATTAACTAATCAATCACTTCCCCCCTATCTCAACAAGCTTTCCCACTTGCCTCTTCCCCTGACCTGCTATACCCGGACGACCCGGAAAGAGATTGACTTTGCAAACTTTCACTGAACTAACCTGTCTTTTCTCTCTGCCTTTACTTGATAGGGCGCTTGAACTGGAACTGTTCTATTTGAAAGAACTTTCGGCTTCTGAACCTTCTCCCCCTATCGTTGTAAAGCTACGGAAAGGAATAGGATTGCCCCCCAGGGCAACCACTTGCACTTTCACTTTCCTCACGAACCTGACCTGTGACTGCGTACCGGAATCATATAGTAGTTATCAACCATCCGAGGGAAAGCACGGAAAGGAAGTCAATCAATCACTTGAAACAACTAACCGAAAGAAGAAAGGATATTACAGGAAACCGGGCCTAATGGCCCTCTCTAAGCAAAGCACCCAAGCCCGAAAGCGATAGCTTTTTTACTCAAAAGGAGTAGCACTAAACTTTTGTTGGTTTTTGTCAAAAACGAACTCCGCAGCAAAGAATGCCCTGCCCCAGCTCGAAAAGCCCTTTACTAGTAGGGGAAAAAAAACCTTACCTTACTATATACTAAAGCGCGCAACGGCTTTTCAGTCAGCTTCAAAGCCTGGAGCGCTAGCGCGCGCATCCGTTTTTCAGCTTGCTTTCTTCGCATGAGCGCCTGGCGCGGCGCCCCTATAAAGTAAGGCGTTTTCTTGCCGAGTGCGCTAGCGCGCCCAGCATTCTGACTTTGAAAGGGGCAGCTCGAAAGCAGCAAACAGTGATAGGGTTCCCGGGTGCCCCAACTGGACTTCACCACTCTACTTCGGGCAAGAAGAGGAAGGGGCACCGTCCCCGGCGTCCCATCCACGTTGGCACTCTGCTGAGACAGAACCAACACCGGCTTCATCATCATCTTCAACCACTGTCACAGTGCCAAGCCGGGCCTTAGCTTCATCGTTGTTCTTCTTGAAAGAGCGTTCCTCCGGGTAGTCCCCTTCAATCAATTTGATTCAGCAAGGCGGATTCGAATTCCCAACATACATACCAAGAAGGTGAGGTACTCTCATAGCATTCGCCTCTACCATCAGATCTTGCCCCAAGATGAGTTGGTAAGTGTGACGCGGCATCACGAGCAGATTGCCTTTTCCTTGCCACTCACCCAAGCGTATCGACACCCCCTCAACTATCCCGTCAACCGGTGACGCTTCAGTGTCCACGGGTTTGATACGGCTTAGGTTCGTCTTTAGCTTCAACCCAAGTTGTTTAGCAACATCGCTAGCCAATATACTGCGCATGGCTCCGGTATCTACCATAGCCCGCACAGCATGCCCATTGATCTTCATATCAACGTACAACAGGGAATGTCGTCTAATACCCTGCTCCTTTTGTAGACGGGCATTCAGCATTTGCACCGAGTTCACACGGGCAGCCTAAACGCCCTCCTGTCCGTCATCTGCGATCAATGCACTCCATTTTTCTTTCTTCGGGCAGTCACGGGCTCTGTGAGGTCCTCCACAGATGAAAGAACCCCAATTCCCCTTGTTAGGTTTACCAGGCTTGTTCCCTGCTTTGGTAGCATGTTCTTCCCCTTTCTTTTGCTCCCCACCTTTACCGTTTTGTTGCTTCGAAGAAGTTTCCCCTTTGTGCGAATGAGTAGGTTTTTCCATGTAATCTACCATTCTTTCTGCAGCAATGATCGCAGAAGCCAAATCCGGTACATTTTGCCGACGAAGTTCTTGTCTAGCCCTTTGTTACCCCAAATTCTATAGACGCTTCCTGGCAGAGGCCGATCTCTTCTGAAGCAGCAGCCTCGAGGCAAGCTCCCTTACTTCTGAAGCAGCAGCTGAAGCAGCAGCCTCTGGAGCTGCTTCATCTAATTCACGTTCAGTGAATCTTTCCGGTGCGGGTTCTTGTGTCGCAGCCTCCCCCAAACTTCGTCTGTGGGTTCCATGGCCCATCCCAAGCATGGCTTCTCTCCTCCTTGGCTATCTGCCTCTCCACAGTAACGCCTTCAGTTACTGCTTCTATGGCGGAGAATGTGCTCATCAATTCTGGCCTCTGCTGGTTCTTGCAGCAGGGCGTTCCTCTTTTTTCTCTTCATTTTCCCCGTATCATTGAATTCGGGCCCTTCCTGGAATAGGTCCTACTGCGGGGGTATCGGGCAATTGCTCCTCAGGAGCTTCCTCATACTGGACCTAAACTTCTGGTGCCTGGAACTCAGATTCTGCACGGGACCTGTGGAGGGGGAAGAACTCATCTCCTGGCATGATTGATTAGCAACTGTATGGAAGGAAAAAGTCAGGTCTGACGATTCAAGCTGGCTAGCAATCTATGACATCAAACTGGTTTTTCATTCTATTCCTTCTCTCATGTAGCACATCATTTTAAAGGTGGCTCCAGAGCCCGATTCTTGGTCGATACGGCCATGAATGGCCTCTGCGATAGAGCTCCATGGTTCCGGTAATCTGGCAAATAGAGGGCCATGCCCTTCTCCTTCTGGAGGTGCAAATGTGATTCTTCGCATACCTCCGCCGTGCGCAGCCTTTGGGCAAACTGTAAACCGCGTCTGACTCCGGCCTGAAGCGTTCAGCTCAGTTACTACTGCTATAGATTCAACTGAGAATTAAACATGAAACCCCGCTGTGTGATTCTATGAGTTATATGTGCGGAGGAATTCTTGAACGTCAGCTTCCAGGAAAGCAAAATCTCTGCAGGCATGTAGCAGGAAATTCCCTTGCGACAGAGAATCCTCAGCCCGTCCGGCAAACAGCCCACAACTGCCCTATAGGATAGGGCAGCTTTCTTGCATCAAAGCCGGCATTGCCTCCTGGTCTCGAAGACTTGGGAAGACAGAAGGGAGCACTGAGCAATGGGGGTTGGGAAGAGAATGAAGATAGGTTGCAGGGAGCTTCAATGGTAGGATGAAGGGAGCGGGGGATATGAAACGATTCGCATGCTCAAAAAAGTCTTTCCAAAAGAAATTGTACGACCCGGTTAGAAACAGAAACGATGTCGAAAGGTGTGCTCCGTGTCTTTGCTGAAGGGATGTCCACTTGTGTGTGATAACTGTCAGTAGGATTTTTTTCCACGTCAGATGTCCATCCTTCTCGAGCGTGTCAAATCTTTCTCGAACGGCGGCTGTAATGATGGGATCGCGGAACCCGGTTCATCATTTGTGATTGAATGCCTCCACCATCCGCGAACTGTCCTGAAGATGAGCTTATGTCCGCGATTGAATGAGCAAGATCGCTCCATGTAACATGTCTTGGAGCATCAGCGATTTATAAGACACATTCGCTGAATCAGCGATGTTGTAAAGCGTATCGCTCCATGTGGCACAACTGTCAGCCCGTCCGCGATCTTATGAGGAGAATCGCGGCTTTTGGCGCTTTTTTTTCTGCTCTTTCTCTGATCTTTCGGAGTAGATCTTTCCTTAGTCGAGTCAGATCTCGCCCAGAGATTTCGTTTGCTGTTGGAGTGATTAGCCCCAATTTTTTGCAGATGGTTTTGGGAATGGAGAAAGAGGACATCGAGTAGAGAGGGAGGGAATTGGTCACGACTTTAATGAGTGTGGTGCGTCCCGCTTGGGAGAGCAGCTTAGACTTCCACCCCTGAATCCTGTTGTCAAGACGGTCAAGGAGACATGAGAAAGCAGCTTGTTTGGATTTGCCAAAAAAGAGAGGGAGGCAGCTGAGTTATCAGGTCCTGATTACCTAGTAGTCGAACTCCCAACAGACGACGTAACATGCGTGAATGCCTAGATGCTACGTTTCTGCTGAACACAATTCCTAATTTTGAGTTCTTTATCTTCTGACCAGAAGCCCTCTCATATTCTAACAACAGATCCTTCATTGTTCGTGCATCCAACAGGGATGCTCGACAAAAGAGGAAACAATCATCTGCAAAGAGCAGATGGGAGATGGGGGACTTCGTCTTGCAACCAACATTCCTTGTAGATGCTGGGCTTCAGCTTGGCGTTGAAGAATTCGCGACAAGCCTTCAGCACATAAAATGAACAAGTAAGGTCTCTCGAGCCTTGCCTCAGTCCCCGAGAGGGTACGATGTGACCCATGGGTGACCCGTTGAGCAAGACAGAGAAGGATACTGTGGACACGCATTGAAAGCCCACGGAGCGGTTACAGAAGTCCAAAGAAAATCCCATCGCCTCCATGACCTTCATAAGATAAGGCCATTCGATGTGGTCATAAGCTTTAGACATGTGACGCTTGAGACCCATTAATCCCCCCCGTCCACGTTTCTTTTTAAGTGTGTGTAGCAGTTCATGTGCAATGAGGACATTGTCTGAGATCTGGCGCTTGGGGACAAAGGCGCTCTGATAAGGTGAGATGAGGGATGGTAAAAGAGGCCGTAAACGGTTGGCGAGGACTTTGGCGATTATTTTGTATGCCACATTACACAAACTAATGGGTCGGTAGTCTGACACGGTGCACGGGGCAGATGATTTAGAGATGAGCACAATATGGGTATGGTTCAGTTTGTGAAGGAGATAACCACTGCGGAAAAAGTGTTCCAACATATGCCAGATATCTTCTCCCAGAATGTCCCAATAGGTCTGAAAGAACATCGCCGGGTAACCATCAGGACCTGGTGCTTTCCATCCTCCTATTTGAAAGGCCGCCTGTCCGTTTTGAAAAGCCAGGGCGACTTCTGCCGGTGAGACCACACCAGTCCACTATCAGGCGAGGTGTGAAGCGATCTCGTACTAAACGAAACGACTAACCCTTATTAGAGCAAAGGCGAGGCGCCTTTAGCCTTTATCTTTATTAGTAGTAAGTATAGTAGGGCCGTTGCTTGTTTAGTAAAGCGCTAACGCCCGTTTATATAGCGGTAGGCCTTTTCTTGCTGGGCTAACGCGCGCCCCGTATATAAAGGTAAGGCGTTTTCCTGATCGTAGACCACCCTCCGTTTGCTGGGCTGCTAAGCCGAAGAATTCCCAATAGGATATACAGGCGCTCTTAAGCCGTCATTCGATCATCAATTGCTGGCTGGGAAGAGGAGTTTAGAGCCTTCCAATGAGGGAACATAGGATCGATCATCATGCGAGATAGTAGGACGTAGGATAATAAAAAAAAAGGTTAGGGTGCAGTCAATTAAGTCAATCTGGGCGCCCGGTATTGGACTTAGGCCGGTGGATTTTTTAATAATCATGCGAGGTGTATAGGAATGATCACAAGGTGTGTAGGGGTAAGGGCGTATAGGGATAATCATGCGGGGAGAGTTTGGTAACCGAATCGGCTACTGATCTTTGACTAAGCGCATGGATGAAGCTATGGTCTTAGCCTCGGCTATAGATGAATCGATCAGTGGCTTATAAGGGAGAAGTGACTCATAGACTTCCCAGCTCCACTCCTTTTCAGGAAGATGCGTTTATACGTTTAAATAGTACGTAAACCCCCGGCCCAGATGAGTTCGGCATAGCTCATACATGTTGCAGGTGGTTTATGCCCACTTTAGGAAATTTCCATGTGCTCATAGATCGTCATTACTCGGTAACGGATCTTGGATCTGTTATCGGAACCGGCGCTACTGTCTCTATTTCCGTTACCCATGTTCACATTGGTGCTTCTTCCGACTCAGCCTCTGTCCCGACCTCCGGGTCTCGGTCTCCAAGAAGCGGAGGGCTAAGCCACGGGAACTGGAATTGCTTTAACAAGATCGACTGGGGCTGGTTCACGGTTAACGGGATGGATAGAGATCAATCGATTCAAGGTAAACAATTGAAGGATCTAAGACGTCGGTCAACTGGCTTTGTCCCTGTTCTTGTGGCTGAAACTCCTTACCTCACCTTTGCTCTCTTTACTCCCTTTCCCGTGTCGGGCCCTGACGAGCCCCCTCGATTTCTATCTGTCAATGGCAGGGAGACTTTCATTCAATCAATGAGGTCAACTTCTTATGATGCTTCCACCCAGTCAACGAGCTTTTCATTTGCTACAGGGTGGTCTACGATCAGGGCGCAGGAAGTCGAAATGAACTCACCCGGCCCGGGAAGTATAGATTCGCCGTCAGACACAGTAAGAGGGGGAGCCGATTCATTCTCACTACTGGCATTCGCATACGCACCCACCCTTTCCTCCCCAAGGCCCAGAGACTGGACGAGTAGCCACTGTTCACCACGGATCGTCGAAAGCATGCACTATAGGTTTGGAACCCTCACCTTGTCACCAACCAGAGTGAGAGTTCGAGAAAACCAGAACCGAGTACGGATTACAGCGGGAACGGGACCCTGCGTAGAAAACCAGAACTCGTTTAGGAAAAAAACCCCTCTTAGTAAAGGGGCTTTGAAGCCGGAGTTTGCTGGCTAGGGCATGGACAATAACAGATCCTGTTTCATAGCCGGGGTCCGGAGGTTCCTCGTAGCCGCAGAAGCAACGACATGGGCATAGCTAGGTGACCGAGTGAAAGTACCTGAACCAGTGGTGACATCGGCAGGAGAGGCTCCAGCACTGGTAGGTAAGGGCGGAGTCATCATAAGTGGTTGACTGGGCCTAGGAACGACCATCGGTCGGGGCCCGCGAACGCGAGCTTTTAAGGCCGTTTTTCGCTCGTGTTTCATGCGTGCCTGTATGAATTGCATAAGTCATTGTGTTTTGGCGGTTGAGAAGTACAGAAGTGAACAGTGTGTTAGTATTTAGTTGTGCGAAGCGTTGTTGACAACTTACAACACTCACTGCTTTCACCTGCTTCCGGTGACAACTACCACTCTTTTTTGAATGGGAGGGTAGAGTACCAAGACATAGGGGTTGACCAGCGAAGGCGGTTTTTTTAGTAAAAGAAATACGTATTTCGAATTCTTTTCATGGCAGTTCAAAGGCACGAGAGATAAGGAAAACTGAAAAGCTTCTCAAACCAGAGTAGGAATTCGATCAATCGCTATCAATGCCAGGAGGCAGATCAAGATTCATGGGAACGAGAACCTTTTTCCGAGAAGAGTCAAGCGGGATAGATTCATAGGTTTAAGCCTTTATCCGCTTGGAGGGATGAATTTTCAATTTCTAAGGCTTCGTTTTTCTCCGGCAAGCTGCTAGGGAAGCATTTATTCCCAAGCGATAGGGCTTGGAGTTCAGATTGATGCCTTAGTCCACTCCGAGATATAAATCTACCAATAATGGAAAAAGATATGCTCTGGAACCCCAACAGTAGGTTGATCAGTTACTATCCGGTAGGGACGGGAGACAAAACTGCCACTGATGGGAAAGCGATAAGAAGCCTGAAAGCGATTCTGACACAAGATACGATGACAGGGAGGCCCTTAGACGTAAAGGGAAAACCACTAAACAAACGAAGAAAGAATCAACTACACGAGCGCCCCTATAGAGTAAGGCAAGCCGGCAGCGGATAATCATTAAGGGTATTAGGTCAGCTCGATCTAGCTATTCACTTTCGGATTGGACGGGGATGAAGTAGTCGACCACCAATGGCTACGAATTCGTTCATCCCATGATATGGATGTGAAGAACGCAAACTCCACCTTTTAAAATAGAGAGCTTCTTTTTGAGTCAGAATTCTTAGTGCCTGAATGACCTGCATAAAAAAAACGATCATCCTTCTTTTCTTCTTTTTTCTGATCAATCTCTCTCCCTCTTCCAGAGCCAAAGGAGGAAGAATCTATTCGTCGTGTAGCCGCTGCGGGCTCTAAAAGAGAAAGCACAGTCATTGGGTTGGTGTTCAGTCCATTTTGTCGAAGTCTCTACAAGCCGCCCTCTTGTAGCGGGGATCTAGTGCATTCAACAGCAAGGGTCTGTAAAGAGACCGTCAAGGCTGGTTTCCTCGCTCCTCCGTTTGCTGGATTGGATTTGATATAGTCTTTGACGTCGAACTATCAGAGGCAGTAGAAGTTTGCTCAAAAAATCGGGGGCGGACCCAAAAAGATATCCAAGAAGTTGCTGGCTGCGGACCAGAGTAAGCTGGAAGCTTCCAGAGAATTTGGAGCTATCAAGTTAGTTTCATGGTGACGAGATTTGGGATAGAGATAGATGCCATAGGTCGAGATTAGAGAAAGAACAGGGGCGATTGCAGAACACAGACAGCGATGAAATGAAGGCTTTCGATAACAGTCTTTCGATGACAGGTTTTCGATGAGAAAGGCATCACTTGTGATGTGCAGATCGGAAGAAAAAGAACAGGGATCGAGAAGATCAATGATAACTGGATCGAAGTGAAACAGCGCTATTGATTTGCGCTAGAAAGAAGAAAGATCGATCGATTGAGAGATTTTGATAGGCCCTTTACGTCTAAGGGGCTGATCAAACAAAGGATCTTGGAGGAAAGAAAAGAGGTTGAACCCGCGCTGAATGAGCAGATCGATGAGACGAGAAGACAGCGGATGAGCAGTTTGAAGGATCGATTAGGAGAAAGAAAATAAGAATAGCGCTAAGGAAAAGAAAATAGGGCTTTTGATGGAAAGATTCAGACAGCGCTGTGATCGATTGGAATGGATTTCGATCAACAATTTCTTCAGCACAAAAAGACAGAAAGGAGGTCGCGATGGAACATGGATCGCAATAAGGAGACTTACCAGCGATTAGGACAAGATCGCAAGGATGCTAAACGGCAGAAGGCATTCGGAGAATGAACGAATTCTGCAGGATCGATGGCGCTTTTTTCTTCTTGATGGCGGCGACCAAAACCCTAAGAGAGCTCCCGCTCTGATACCATATCATGGTTTCGGTAAAGCTTTCTCGGTCGAGCCCTCTTACGTAGCTTAGTCACTATTACTCCATCTCATTTCTTTCCCATCATCGGCCGAGCATTAGGATCAACTGGTTGGATTGGAGCAACCATTATCTACAACTGGAAGCACATTAGTAGCTGCGTAACCATAGGAGCTTTCCATCGGTAAATCGTTCTGTCCCAGCAGACGTAGCTATGTTGGTAGGCCGGCCGGCCTACCTAAGAAGCCTTAAGAGCAGCACCTTTTTATATTTTTATATAAGTCAGTCGTATCTCGTCAGTACATCTTCTTCCTTTGTCCCCCATCCGATATAATAGAAATTTTATATCACTCTGATCACTTCGATCATTGGAAAAGGTGATGCCCCTAATCTCAAAAATGAATATAAATCTTTTTTTCTTTCTTTTTTTAGTATTTTGTATATAAGAGAGATATGTGCCTCATCAATCGGGAACACTTCCCACCGCCTGAATTAGGACCTGAAAGAATCCGGTGTACCGATTCTAAAGATGCGGAGATGCATATCAGTGCTGAAGTACCAATTCCCATAACTCATTCATGTTGTTCTTCATTCACACGTATTGTTCGTTCACGGGTCCGTGTTCACCAGTCAATATAGGTGGTCCGGTCGCCGATCAGATCTCAGAGATTGACCAGCTGGCTTGGTTTGGCTATTCATCTCTATTGAATAGGTTAGCCTGCGCGCTTCTCCTAGGCTTCAATTCAAGTAACCCTCCTGACGGCTTAGGCTCCGCTTCCCAGTCGTCGACGTTCCCCCCCCCCCCTAAACGAGTAAGGCCGTCCTTGTGATGGTTCCCTGGGATCGAATATTCCCACCGTCTACGTTGCCAATTGACGATGTATCGTCGTGTCGGGGCAGCTATAGGGCCCTTTCTAACGCTCTGTTGTACAGGAAGCTGTATCGAACGTGCAGATGAGAGCCCCGTCCTACCTACTAGCTAATAAGGTTGAAAGAAACGATGCGTCGAGCAAGCAGCGCGACCCCCGGTTCTACTTCACTAAGCCCCGTGCTTGTCCAAGGAGGAAGCCCATCCCACCAACTTGAATCACCTTTGTGAAAGTATGCCTTTTGCGAATAACACGGACGAAGGAGCTCAACAAACGTGACCGGGCTGCTCATGTTTCTACAACAAAACAATTTCATTGCCTTTCTTTCTTCTTTCTCAAAACACCTTGATGGAATTTAGAGCAAAAGCAAATCAAACCCTACCCGTTCGAATGAATCGAAGAATGAATAGTGCCGGCCCAAACTAGCTGGGATTTTGGGGGTCACCTTGCAGCCCTTTCCTCCAATCGAGTTGCAGTTGGCCTTGTTTCAGTCAGAATGAGTCCCCGGGACCCTATCTTTAGTAGGTTCCTTAGTCTTCGCTCTCAACAACTAGTACGCCCTGTTCTCGAAAGCCGAAGAGCAGCTAAACTCAACTATCATAGGCTGGGGCTGGCCGGCCAGGCAATGAAATTGTTGAAGGACGGACTCGTCAGACTGAAAAGCAGCCTGCATTTGTTGACTAAAAGCCAAAGCTTCACACAAACCCAATGCCGATGTGAGACAGAAAGCAACACACACAAGCAAGGGATTGTAATTGCAGTGGGAATTCACTAAAGCTAAAGTAAGTGAATACCTTGTTCTTTGATTTCCCTCAAACAAGCAGATATTCTCGAAAGCCTCACGCAAGCCTAGAAGCTTGAAAGCCGATTCCTTGTTGTTCAAACTCGAAAGCTGAAGAGACCCAAAAGCCTATCTCGAAACCTGCGAGTGGCGCTGTTAAGCCCACGAGCCTTGTCTGAAGTTCTCTGTAACCTAGCCACTCGAAGAGGTTAACTCCCCTATCGACAGCCAGGACAGATCATAGGCCAGAAACTGGCAAGCCTAACATCAGCTGATCTACGACCACCCTGGGTTTGGGTTTCTAAGTGACCAATCTTTAGGCTGTCCCTATGGATGACTTCCAGGTCATACTCGGTATGGAATTCTTGCACACTGCAAAGGTTGTCCCAATGCCATTTCTTGGCTCTATATGCATGATGGGTGAGAAAGCTTAGCTCGAAGAGCTTTCTCCGCACAGGCTACACAAGCCTACACTGGGCGCACTCTCGGTTTCATGAGTGTTCATGTTTGGTTCGGGGCAACGCATCTTCTAATGATTGTTCTATGGTGGGTGTCGTGCTTCTGTCCGACCGGCTGATATAACATTTGCTTCTTCTATGGGCCGGTATCACGCCTTCGCTATCGCCCCTCGCTCCTTCATGAAGAAGGTTCATCCGAGCAAGATGCACTTTCTAGGGCTCTGTGGGCATAGCTTGATGGTCACGTAGTTACGGATGGCGGTTTTTATGTAGTAGCCGGTCACACGGATTCTGTCTCGTGAACGGATCGCGGGGCTACCACTTATGTCTCTTATGCTTGCGGAGTTCAGGTTCCTCAACCACGGGGTAATGGCTCTATTACCACTGGAAGGTATGCTGTAGGGTGCACAGGATACAGCTATGGCTATCAAACTGGATCCCCGGAATTGGTCCCAGGTCAACTGGCTTAGGCGCTGGATTCGGAACCACACGAAGAGAACTTCTACACCGTTCGTACGTATCACAACTCGTCTGAATGGCATGGTTCTCTGTGCCATCTGAACTGCAGTGGGTGGGGAATGCGGAATGGATAGCTGGTTCTTTCGAATAGGAGCCCCGGAAGGGATAACGCTTCTGGGGTGGCAGTGGGTTGAGTGTTACACGGGGAATAGGGGAAATATAACATTTCAACGGGCCTTTATATACGGGAAGAGAGAGGGAAAGGGCAGAGCGAAGGGATAGCTGGGTAGCTAGCCCGAGCGATAGAGCTGGCTGTGTCTCCGGCATTGGTCAGTCAACCCGGCCCTCCCTCTGGTCGGTCGGTTTTGTCTTATCTGATAGACTAGAAGTTTCATTCCGAAGTTCGTATCACTTGTCTGATATCTCGGGTCAGACGTCTTTGATGACCTAGGCTTTGACTGTTTGCATTGGAAATAAAAAAATTCCTCTACCCTCGCTATCAACTTAACCCCCCGGATCTAACTTTTACAGAATTGAAAAAAAGAGGGATTTTTATTATCGAACCAGTTCGTCTGTCTATAAAATGGGATGGACAATTTCTTATGTATCAAACCATAGGTATTTCATTGGTCCATAAAAGTAAGCACCAAACTAATCAAAGATGGCGAGAAAAAAGATATGTTGATAAGAATGATTTTGATGCATCCATTGCAAGACATGAAAATATGCTTGGGAATGGAGGCGAAAATCATTATGATTTGCTTTTTCCTGAAAATATTTCATCGCCTAGACGTCGTAGAGAATTGAGAATTCTAATTTGTTTCCATTTTTGGAATGGGAATGTTCTAGATAGAAATCCAGTATTTTGTAATGGGAACAACGTAAGGAACTGTGGTCAATTTTTGAATGAGGACAAAGATGTTGATAGAGATAGAGAGAAATTCATTAACATGAAATTTTAGTTCTTTCTTTGGGCCAATTATCGATTAGAAGATTTAGCTTGTATGAATCGCTATTGGTTTGATACCAATAATGGCAGTCGTTTCAGTATGTCAAGGTGCGAAAGCCGCACGATTGAAAATTAGTTGATGGTACATTTCCCTATATATCCCGTGCCATATCTGATATATGAAGGCAAACAGATGTACACACGCGTTGTGTTACATTCCATTCTGGTACATGATTCAATGACGTGATTTGGCCTGAAAGAAGCGCTCCTGCTGTCGTACTGCAGAGACCACTCCTTTGTGCTTTTCACCTGTCTGTTACTAGGGTTAGGAAAATGGTGGATGGTCATTCCTGACCCATTATTTACCCATCCCCAATATTGGTGCTCACCAGAGATGGCTAAACTGATTAAGGAAGCGACAGGTGAGACGTGCGCTCTTCGGCAATTAGGATTTTATTGTCCGCATGCTAGCCACATCCATGATCGCGTTATGGAAGCTTTCACCGAGCCGGAAGTCTATGATCCGCTCGGATTAAAATCAAGCGCTCGCACTGTCGGTTTAGCTGTATTGATAGGAGTCATGGTAGTTAGTTTCGCTTTGGGAGATTCTGTAACGGAGGCGGGAACTCTCTTGTAGAGCTTTTTATTCATATATTGGCATGCGTGGAAGTGCACCTACTCTCTTCTCTTTTACTTTGTTTTCGATGGAAGTTGAAGACGGTCTTGTCCATTTAGTTAAAGTACCGAACAAAGAACCACCACTGAGACATTCAGTGTTTGCGCGCGTTGTTCCTAAGTTTTTTACCTGACTTCCAGATAAAAGAAAGATAGAAAGGTGTCAGGTTCACTCATGTTCATTGCGAGCAAAAATTCCAGTCCACTCCACAAATGAGAACCCCCTTTTACAGAAGGAGAATGACAAAGAAAGCGAATACAAAAGAAAGCGAATGCAAAAGCAAGAAGAAATATCGTATTATAAAGGATAGCGAACTTGAGTTGATTAAAAAAAAATGAGAAGTATCATCATAGAATAAGAGGAAGGGCGCGTTAGCGCATCCACCAAGCAACTCCATAGCGCGCTAGCGCGCCAGAACAAGCAAGGGATGAGCCCAATGGAGAGTCAGGCGCGCGCCAGAACAAGCAAGTCCTTCCGCGCCCTAGCTGATCTACGACCAAAGAAGCAACGGCTGAGCTGATCTACGACCACTCTCTCCCGGTGGTCGAGCTGATCTACGAGCACCGTTGCGCGTTTGTGATCTACGACCACCCTGGGTAAGGCTTTTCTTGCTGCGTTAGCATGCTTTGACGCGGTAGCGCAGTAGTTTTCTTGCTCCAGAGCCCCTACTCGAGTAAGGCGCGCGAAGACGTTGCGCGTTAGCACGCGCATCCGTCTTCTTGCTAGGTGGGAATAGTTCAAGAAAGAGAAGGGGAAGAAGCGGGGTAGAGGAATTGGTCGACTCATCAGGCCCATGACCTGAAGACTGCAGGTTCGAATCCTGTCCCCGCCTAATCACAGTCTCAAGTTTGCCGCTCTTCGAGTAAAGAAAGAGATTGAGAAGCCGAGGACCAGTAGAGCCTGCGCGGCCGGTAACCCATTGGTGTAAGATCCTTTACGAACTGGAAGAGCAAAGCCAGACTTCTCGGAGGCTTAACGTAATTGATTGCGTCGCTTCAAGTGTGATAGTAGATCGAGAAAGCAGCGCCCAAAGTGCCAAGCATTCGAGGAACGATAGTGTCCCGCGTGGCCGGTCAACGTCTGGCTAAGATCCGTTCTTGCTTAGAAGCGCACAATCCATTTCGTAAAGCTTTCCACAGCACGGGAGATAAAGTTCTTTGATCAAGAAAAATTTCTAACTAAGAAAGCAGTCTACTCATGTACTCTAGCTTCGCTAATGAGATAAGGTAGTTGGCTTACTTGCTTGTTAGAGGACAGGTAGTTTACTACTTGCTGTTGTTAGAGAGAAGGGGATGCTTGTGTATGGATGGAACTAAGAGCTTAGGGTTCAGAGCGAGCTAGCGACTAGAGGAGAATTAGTATCGGATAATCAGTAGGGTAGCCTATTCGTTAACTGGATCTCCTACCTCTACTTTTAGGGAAGGTTGTATTGAAGACACCACACTTAAGAAAAGAGCATATGACTAGCAATAGTCGTTCCCCCTGTCTCGCTCATCACTGCTTGCTTGAGATCCTGGTCTGCATCCAGAGAAGGGGCCAACGCTGTTCACGCCTTGCCCAGGCCGATTGGCAGCACTGGCCAACCGGTCCACGCTCCCGATCCCAAGTTGACATGATTGCCACAAGCAACCTAGCTTTGAAATCCTTTGCTTTCAACCGTTGATTTTGTCAAATGCTCGAGGTGGAAGCCTTTGATTAGTAGGAGAGTAGGCGCCAACCCAATACGAATGCCAACAATCTGGTCTAGTCAACTCGCAAGCAACTTAAGGAAACGCTACGCCATTCAGCGGGATGGATGGTCTATATATGAACACGGGCACAGGATGAGCAACTCTACCAGTCTTTTGTCAACTATCGTTGTTACGCATCCATTCCCGAGGCTGGAGCCTTTGATTAGTAGGGGAGCAGGCGCCTTACCAAGCGCACGTCCGGATTCGAGGTTTCAGCAAGCAAGCCACTTCGGAAAGGCCATTCCATGAGGCCTTGGAGAATGAGAATCACTATCCACGGAACACCACCTTCTATATCAATCATAGCAATCACCAAGTCAGGACTTGAAAATCAGCCAGATTCAGAGCGCGAAAACAGAAAGGATGGAGCCCCCATTATATAACCGGTCAGTCACATCACGCTACCAAGATGAAAGCCTAAACGAAACCAATACGAGCAAGCAGACCAGCGACTAGAGGAGACGACCTGATGCCCGTCCTAACAGTCAGACAGCCCAGTGAGAACCCAGCTTGACTGCACCAAACTGAAACGAACTACTACCGAGGCGACGATCCCCAAAAAAGGGGGAACCATGACCGGCACAGGATCTTTGCAACCGCAGGGAGACGCTTTTGTCACTCGCTAGGAGGTCAGAAAAGAGGCGCTGCACGGGAAGCCTTTATTTGACTAAGAATCATAAAGATAATTTTCTGCACTAAGCTTTCCCCACGGAGCGGTTTTGTCTGTATTAACTTTGCTTTGTTGTATCTTTTTGTTTTCCCCGGGTGTTCTTTGGAGACAGCGGGTCCGCTACCCGTTAGATCCAAAGAATACGGCTTATGCAAACGAAGATCTGGATTGGTTTGAGAAGTGGGTCGGACCCAACATAATATTTTAGCGTCAGGCGTGGTACGTTTTAGCGCTAGTACTCGGACTTTCCAGTGAGGTGACGAAGGTTCTTATTCGGACAAGACATTGGAAAGCGGCCTACCTTACCAATGGGTGACGGGGAGGACTCGCCCGTTTCCAGTGATCACAGAGTCTAGGTAGTTCAGCTCCTTTATTTATCGTTCGCGCCATACACGGCAACTTGGTACGGCCTATTCGATTGAGAGGCATTACTCTCTTACGGGCAACCGTATCCCACAGTATCCGTAAGCTTTCAACCCTAGGGAAGGAGGGAAAGAATCATTCCGTGAGTCGGCGGAACTTTCTTTGCCGCTCCAAGCCCCTTAGCAACGCTTTCATCCGGAGCGCAAACCTGCAATTATTCGATCCCCGATTGCATACGGAGCCCCTTTTTCCCGAGGGAACCAACGGGCCTATTTGGTATTCCTGAGTGCAAACCGGCATTATTCGTCCGCTCGAAACGACTTGCAAAGCCTCAGTCCTTAGTCATTTGAAGATTTTAGGGAAAGGAGAGGAAAATTTTGATTGCCCTGAAGATCCGACCGAGCGACCGGACTCGCGAGGGAGGCATGAACTGCGAATGTAGTAACCTAGACTTGTAAGTGTCCAACCATCGAGATGTTTGAGTTTGAGGGGCTCGAGTGTGGTTGGCGAACTGCCTAAGCAAGTTCCATGTCCCTGAAATTCTCAGGCCGATGTATCGGGATTTGTTAGCCTGAATTTCAGACACATGCCGAGAAACTGAGGCGGGTGGGGGTACAATAGGCCCGAATTAGCGTCAAATCCGCATCTTATGGGCGCCAACAGTGTTATATCACCCAGTAATGAGCCGCCCTGAGGTCTGAGACGTCCGTGAGAGCGTCTGATCACGTGTTGCCTAACGTGAACCGTATCCGTTCTCGCCAGGATACGGAGGGATGGGTGAATAAACTAGCCCTCCAATCCTAAGGAGAGAAGAGAAGCGCCTACATGGGTACTTCTCTTGAATCGCCATAAGACCAAAAGGGTGACCGGCACCACACAAAGTCCGAAAGGAAATTGGGGAAATATCCTTCCTCCCCTCTCGGACACGAAACCGCTTAGCAAACTCGAAAGCACCGACATCGGAAATCAACGATTTCAGATAAGATATCGGAACCTCAAGCTTACTAAGAGACTCCTCGTAGTGCCGGGCAACTACTGGATCTCCGATAACCACATCGTCGCCGAGAATGGCATAGTTGGAAAACCTTTTCCCCGGATACGCTAATTCAGCGCAATACCACACCAATACATGGTGAGATAAAGAGAACAGGGCCCAAGAAGAGTAATAACCCAAGGGTTGGCCCACAACAAAACTAATACTCCTAGAGGGACAACGTGCCCGTAAATCGAACAAGTTAATTCCCAATGTGGAGTTAACTACAGCTGAAGCCAACGAAGGCCCAAAAAGGCATTCAAACACTCGATAAATGAAATGCAACGGAAACCTATCCGTGGCAGATTTCAAATCGAAGCTAAATACATTCTTGAAACCTACCAACCGTTTCAAAGGTGCTGTTTGATCGAAGGTCCCATCATTGGGGATACGACGTAAAACAGCCATAGCCCACTCATGATAAGGATACAGCAACCTTTGTTTTGTATAGTTGCCAATGGCAAATATTCTCCTCTTCCCAGCACCCTCACAAGCCATCCCTATACGACCACACTTAAACATCACGTCTGCCTGGGTAGGAGACGGGAGATAAGGACCAACACCCGCTCAAACCAATCCAAATCTGAGTTGGTAAAGCGAGTGTTATTGGGGTCGAAAGCGAACCGAACTCTATGGGGCCACAGAACACCAGGAGAGAAATGATCCTGTCCTGCATGAATTTGTTCCAGCAGGAAAGTCAAAGAAAAGAGCTCGAAGTGTAGGGCGGTAAACAACGACTTGTGTATAGCAAATCGCCGAACCACGTCTAGAACCCCCTTCTCCTCAGAACCATCCAACAACCCGAGCTCACAAGCCCATTTAACTAACGAGTTTGTCGGTATCGCTTTCCAGGTAGGAACCCACTCCATTCCCTGGTAAACAGGAATGGAACGGATAAACGGGCAATACCTATCAAAAAGTGACTTCATTTTTGTTTTCACTTTTGAAACGAACCCGACAATGGAATCTAAATCAGTAGCAGGTGTACTAATCGAGCTAAACGTGGCGCTTGATATTTTAGGCGCTAGTTCAATTAGCTTAGCCAACGAGAAGAACGACAAGTACAACTGCACTAACAGATCCGCACGGTCGTCTCTCCGCCGTATTCTCATACGGTAGAAAGATGGTATGATCCGGGGTAAGCCCGTCCTCGTAAGAGCGATAGGCACAGGTAGTAAGGAATGTTTAAACTTAAGGGTCCCGTAACTCATCTGCAAAGATGAGGAACACTGCTTCAAATACAAAGCAGTGAATAACGGACCCGATTTCCTTACTAACCGTATAACCTCTTTGCTGAAGAGGTAAGCAGCAATACAAATCTCCTTGGACAGACCATCGAAGATTATCAAGGAGGCTTTTCCGCAAAGCCCCTGGATAATCGAAGACCTTCGGATAGCCTTCTGCCACCGAATTGGTGAAAGGTGCAGAGTAATATTAAACAGTTCTCTGTTTAGTATATTCATTGTATTCCATTATTATATTGGGATCCTTTAACGGCACAGTAGCCGCCCATGGTATTTCTACCTAACGGGAAGAGGGTCCCGAATAACAGTCTTATACTCGATTCTCCCTTTCCAAGCCCATCCAGGTCAGCCCTATGCTCAAGGCCCAACAGACAGTCCCATCCATGAATCAATACACCCCATTTCCCAAGGACCCATCCCCGCAAACGTGGTTCTTGAGGGCATGGATTCGGGTTATGGCTCAGATCCACATCCAGTTGGACCTCACCCAGTCCTAGCCCTATCAACCCAGCCTGACGTTAAAGCCCTCATTCAGACTGTGGAGTCCATCTCCACCCCAACCAGCACTTACAAGAGAAGGGCTTCGTTACGAGAACTGGAGGAGCACCAGCATGTTGCAGCAGCTCCAAGTGCACCCGATCATGAACATGACCAGAAGAAGCAGAAAATCCTTGATCCGATTTCTGAGGCGCAGGTGGTTGGCCGGACTCAACCACCCCAACAGCCATGATCGCCATAGCTCTCAACTGCCGGGGAATTGGTCGCCCCTCGGCAAGACGGGAACGTAGTTCCCTCTCTCGAACTCACAGACCTGTTTTGATGTTCCTTTGTGAAACCAAGTCTGCTTCTACAAATCTTTCCTCTCTGTGTCGCAGACTCTATTTTGATCACTATATCTGTGAAGCTGCAACTAACAGAGCTGGTGGACTTCTCCTTTTTTGGAAAGATTGTTTGCAGGTGGAACTGTTATGGCGGAGCTCGTGGTGTTTGCATGCGCTGGTCACTTGTACCACCTCCTCTCAATCTTGGCTATTTACAGCAGTTTATATGAGCTCCAATTTGAATCTCAGAAGCTGTCAATGGCGCTCTCTCCACCAGCTGCTCCCTTCCATCGACAAGCCGTGGCTTCTTGTGGGCGATTGGAACTCTTGTCTTTCTGCTCAAGAAAAGAGGGGTGGTCGGCCGTGCACTAGTTCACAAATATCTCCGTTTCTGGAATTCTTCAACGAAGCGGCTTTGGTCGAACTGCCTTTCACTGGGCCGGTCTACACTTGGGATAACAGACAGATTGGACACCGCCGAATCGAAGAGAGATTGGATCGCTTCCTGTCCTCCCCGGACTGGCTCGCAGCGAATCCAAATGCAATTGTCCAGCACCAACAAGTCACCAGTTCAGATCACAAGGCCTTAATACTGAGCACCGAACTCCAACAACCTTCCCTTCCCAGGCCTTTCCGCTTTGAAGCTTTCTGGGTTCAGGAACCCTCCTTCCATGACCTCGTCGCCCAGGCTTGGACCGTTCAAGCCTCCGGATCTCCATCTCATATCCTCCAACAGAAGCTCTTCAACCTCACCAAAGTTCTTCGTCAGTGGAATCGACACGAGGTGGGCAGACTTCATCACCGGATTAGCCTTCTCCGCACCCTTCTTAATGAGCTGCAAGCAATTCCTCATCATCTCAGAGAAGAAGGATGGTATCTTCATGAAAAACAAGTCATTGCAGATTTGAAGCGCAATATAGTCCAAGAAGAGAAGATGTGGGAGCAAAAATCGAGAGTTAATTGGATTGTTAATGGTGATTCCAACACTCGTTTCTTCCACCTAACCACTCTCAAGAGAAGGGCCCGCAATAGAATTTCTACCCTCAACCATCAAGGCCTAACTCTCACGGACAGAGAAGACATTGCTCAAGCTTTCCAGTCCCACTTCCAGAGCATATATACCTCATCTCATGCCTCCATCGATGATGAATATTTTGTCCCCATTCGAGGTCGGGTTTCAGAAGAAGACAACCTCTTCCTCCTTCAGCCGCCTACAGGAGAGGATATCAAACGGACTGCTATGCACATGCCTGCAGGTATGGGACATCATCGGCCCTCACATCACTGAATCAGTCTTGCAATTCTTTGAAACTGGCTGCTTTTCCAAGCACCTAAACAAGACAACTATTACTCTGATCCCTAAGGTCGAGTTCCCTTCTTCTATCAATGACTTTCGACCTATCAGTTTATGTAACTTCGCCTATAAAATCATCTCCAGCCTTATTGTGGCTCGACTACAGCCACTTCTGCATAAACTGATATCCTTTAACCAGAATGGCTTCATTAAAGGGCGACACATACAGGACAATGTGCTTATCTGTCATGAAATCCTGCACTGTATCAAGAGGAAAAGAAAAGGTAACCATGGCCTCATGTCAGTCAAATTAGACATGAGTAAGGCATACGATCGCCTCGAGTGGAGCTTCCTCCGGAAGACCCTACTACACTATGGTTTCAACTCGACTTGGGTTGACCGGGTGATGTTCTGTGTTGAATCACCTCAACTGGCCATCTTATTAAATGGGTCTCCGCTTAATTTCTTCACTCCTTCTCGAGGTCTTCGTCAGGGGGATCCTCTCTCTTCATACCTTTTCGTCCTATGCGAGGAAGTGTTATCCTCTCATCTGGCCATTGCTCTTCAGCAGCAGATAATCCATGGCATTAAAATCTCCAGGCACAGCGAGGCCATCTCTCACATGGCCTTCGCTGATGACTTAATCCTTTTTGGAAGAGCTACTATTCAGGAAGCCAGAGTCTTTCAGTCCATCTTGGAAGCCTACTGCGCTCGTTCCGGGCAGTCTCTCAATGTTAATCAAACTCGGGCCCAGTTCAGTCCGAATGTGCCCTCCTCTCTCAAAAGACAACTGCACGAGAGGTTTAAGATCATACCCACTTCTAGATTGGACACTTATTTGGGTATTCCATTTGTGGCTGGTAAACTGAGCAAATCCCACTGCCAGGATCTCCTCCACCGAGTTAACTCCAAGTTGAGTGGATGGAAAGCCAAGTATCTCAGTTCCGCAGGCAAGCACACTTTGATTCAGTCCACCTTATCAGCCATGCCGCAATATTTCATGTCTTGCTTCCAATTACCATCTTCGGTTCTGAAAGACCTCGATTCTTCAAGCCGAAAATCTTTCTGGTCAAGTGGTGACAAGTCATTGGTTCCCACAATTAGTTGGCATTCCATCTGTCGCACTAAAAAGTCGGGTGGTTTAAATTTAAGGCTATCCACCAACATGAATCTCTCTCTGCTTGCTAAAAAGGCGTGGGAACTCCTGTCCCCAAGTGACTCCCTATGGGGCCGCCTGATGAAAGCAAAATACTTCCCCTCATGTGACTTCCTCCATGCCACTTGTCCTCGCAATGCCTCTTGGGGATGGAAATCTGTTTTCAAAGCTCGGGATCTCCTCTTCAAGGGTCTCTTTATCCGAGTTGGCCACGGCCGCAGCATTAACCCGTGGATCGATCCCTGGATTCCACGTCTCCCCCCTTCCCTCGCCCCCTATCTTCTTCCCCCCGACGCGCCTTCTTCAGTGGCTGATTTCATTGATCCCGCCACTAGAACCTGGAAGGCCTCCGTTGTTCGGTTTTGGTGGCCGCCCGAGCATGCAGACGCGATCCTCTCCATCCCTCTCTCAATCCATGAAGAAGAAGTTTGAAATTAATGATCTTGATAACCTTAAATCTTTTCTGGGAATAGAAGTGGCTAGATCAAGGAAAGGAATAGTCTTGAACCAAAGGGTGCTGCTTCACTCTTGACATGCTAAAAAGCACTGGCATGTTAGAAAGAAAACCATGTTACTTTCCAATAGAACAGAATCATCAGCTATGCAAAGACAAAGGTGAATTGATCAAAGATGTGACTATGTACAGACGTTTACAACGGAGGGAGCCCCTATTTGAGTAAGCTGATCGTAGACCACCGTTGTTATTGTAGCGAAGCGAGGCTTTTCACCGACTGATAATACCACTAAGTCAGTAGTAGTCCCAAGAAGAGGAGACTTCCTATGACATTCTCAACTCATACCGGGGATATCACTAGTGAAGCCTTACCTTCAGTTAAAGATTAGAAAAGCCTTCGCCCTACTAATAGTCCTTCCTATCTCGGATTCGTTGAACTTTCACTCGAGCTTGAGTCTTCGCTTGATTTCAATCTCAACAAAGAAATGAAAGCATAACTCTTTGCTTGTTGTCCTCTTACTCTTTTAGCCTGCCTTGTGGAGGTCTCTCGGGTGTCTACGGGAGATCCGATCAGTCTCAAGAGAATTTCCGATCTTCCACTAAGAAAGGTATCGTCACGACCAGGTCTCGGGGCTCCCACTGCTTGGGAGATTTTCTCTTCATCCGGGGGTTCATTTCATTCATTATGAACTCAAAAGTGTAAGGCTGATTAGTTAGGTCTTAAAAACTTCATAGAATTCATGATCAGCCATTCCATTTGTGCTTTCAGCAAGTAGGCGACGCGAATCTATGGTTTCTATGTTTCAATCGGATACCAATTGCTTGGATGCGTTTGAAAGCCTCGAGATGACTCTTGCAGAAAAAATTTTTTCTTGTTGGGAAAGGTTTGTCTTGTGTCTCCGTAACAAATGGTCCATTTATTGATGGGCGAACGACGGGGATTGAACCCGCGCGTGGTGGATTCACAATCCACTGCCTTGATCCACTTGGCTACATCCGCCCCTACCCCCGCACAGGTTTAAGTCTCTATCTACGATCAGATCCTTTCTGAACCCCCCTATGACCGCTATCAAAGAGAAGCTTTTTCCTATACTATAGTTGCATGCAAGTCTATTGTTGTCTTTCGGAATTAGGGGAAGCAAAGCTTCAACAAGGCGCGGGCAGCCCTGGCAAAGCTTCAAACAAAGAGGTTGGGCTGTTCACTTCATTGATTTGACTTCACTTTACTTAAGATTAAAGATAGGGGCCGGGCGGGCAGTGAAGGCTCGTTTAGTAGACAGCGAGCGAGCAGCAAGCTACGGCGAAAAGCAGCGAGCTCCGCTTTCAGAAGCGAGCCAGAGTAGCGCGCTAGCCTTTTTCCGCAGGCTGCTCTGCTAGTTGTAGCGCGCTAGCGCGCGGAGACTCTATCATGATCTTACGAATCTACAACTCTCTTTACTGAGCGAGACTCCATCCTTACGCTCCGAGACAGCATCCGAGAGAAGCGATAGGTTGGTTAAGCGGGCCCATGCCTGACTCATATACCTCCCCCCTGACCTCCCCTCTATCCAGTTTCGGGAAGTAGCAGGTCCTGTCTGACTAAACTCTTTCTATCAGTACTTGTAGATCTTTTGGGGATTTGTTCGTTTGCCATCCAGAGCCAAGTCCAAGTATAGTAGAGATAGGTCACCCTCAAATATCTTGATTTCGCTGAGTTGAATGTTAAGGAGTTAGTGTCCCGGTAAGTTATCCGGTTCAGTTAGCTAGATGATTGATTAGTGAGGTGCAATCGTGAGGTGTTTCCAATACAATAAAGGATCGGATGCTGGATTCCGAAAGGAACATAATGGGATGTCGGGCTCATACCTCTGCTAAACAACTGCTCTTCGATCCCGATCTGCTGCCTTCGCACAACCGGCACTGGCTCTGTCGATGCTGCTGGCCTCGACCAGTCCACTAGAATGGTTGGATTAAAAAAAACCTACTATCCCTAGAAGCTGATGTTGGTTGTTGGCCCGGCCCGATCTCAATCCCCCACTGCCCCTGGCTTGGCCCCACTTCTGGGACAGATTCCACTCGATCTGACTCTGGAAATGAATCTGTCACTGGGTCTTGTCTCTGTACGAGCCTATATCCAGGTGGGCCTAGCAATGGAGTTTCCCTGGTAAACAAAGAACCCCATTTCGCCCCTATTTGAGTAAGGCCGACCAAGAGAAGCTTCTGTTGATCCCGTAGATTACGGCCTTGAACCAGTCCCCCCTTTACGTAATAGGGCAGCACCAGGCTAGGCTCGACTTGAACCACCGGGCTTACCCATTCATTTTTTTAGTAGATCATGCCTCCGTAGTTTTTGGTATTTAAGCCTTCCATTTATCTGCAACTTCTGGAACGGATGGGACTTTTCCCTCTCAAACTAGACTAGAATCAAGGAGGGTCGGCCCGGCCTGTGATCGTAGCCCGATAGCTATTCTTGCCCCAACTTAACCAATGGGGGTCCGGTAGTGCGGGGTAAGAATGAACAGAAGGCGACTAACCAATCTCTCTTTGAAACCAGATGCCCGGAGATGTTTGATTCGTAGGGCGGGGAAGAGGGCCGAAAAACGAAAACCAAGCCATAAGTTCTTCCATTACGGCTACTCCGAAATATTTCACTACCACCAACTCCATCCATTACTGGAGACGGAAGCAGCTATCCCTAATGCCTTGCCCCTCTCCCTCCAGTCGGGAGCTAAACCCTGGGAGTGAGAGAGATTGAATGACCTGGCAGGCGATAGTAGATTCAACCTTTATCGGCGATGGTCTGTCTCAAAACCGGGATATGCAAGCACGGGATTCCCTACTTCCGGATAGAGAGGCTTTTTCAAAACCATCCCCAACATTTCTTTCTGTTCCGCCGACTTCACGGCTCATTTACTATCTATTTCCATTCCCGGCTTTAAGACAAAGACGATGAGTCAGGGAAGGCTGGTATCGAATCCAACAATAGGGAGTATCGGATTTCGGATTCACGGTTTCAATCGGTCTACTCGCAGCTAGGGAGGAAATCATCGTTCAGTCAGTGGGCCAGCAGATCGAATCTCGAATCATCTTATTCCCCAAAGGCACCCAGCAAGAAGACGGATGCGCGTGCTAACGCGCAACGGATGAGCGCGCTAGCGCGAAGACGTTGCTTGTTGGATGGATAGTCTATTTTATCTCTTACTGCTGGGCTAGCGGATAGAATAAGTTCTGAGGCGGGAGAGGCAGTAGAGCGTCATGGATCGATACCAGATTTGGATTGAGGTCCCCGAAATGTATTCCTCCGAATCAATGAAGGGATTGACTGGATTGGAAAGGAATGAATGAAGAGTCAGTCGAATCTATAAAAAACCCTAACCCCTCATTCTCGATGAACAGTGGATAGAACAGCGGAGCGGATGAAGAGAAAAGGATTTTATTGTATTGAAGAGGTGGTTTATTTATCAATGAACACTGCCTTTTCCTCTCCTTATTAGGAGAGTGTCCAAGGACCCTTCGAAACCTTGAATGTTTACCCCGGTCCGAACCGGATAGAAAATCCCTTACGGGATAACATCTGATTGAATCCCTTCTGAATGCCTGCCTCTCATGAATTCCCTCCCGGAGACTGGAGTTGATCAACGGATACTGCTCAACCCCCCTTACTCCATACATAGGGGACCGATCCCTATCTATGGTCGATTTGATTGGCCTGCCCCGGCGGACTCCTCCATCCACTGAATCCCCTGGCCTACCTTAATCCCGAGGGAATGAAACTATCCCAAAGAATAGAACTCGGAAGGGAGAGGATGGGCATTGACAAATCTGTCTTGACTGGCTGGTCATCCGGCTGATGAGAAGAAGAGTTTTGGTTCTTATCGGTGACCCTCTCGCCCGAAAGAGGGTCACCTTCACAAACCCCGTTACGGCGGAGAAGGGTTTCGCCGAAGCAAGCCAAGCGCGCTTATAGTTCTTTTTTCTTTCATTTTTTTTTGTAATCGATGAAGGCACTTGCAACTATGCTTATCTACGAATTTATTTACTTTGAATTTATTACCGCCATGAATCCTTCTTTTTTCCGAGCCATTGGCTGGGCTTGTATGTAGGTGGAAGTTGTGTGTTTGTTTTGTTCGTGCAGTAAAAAATAACAGACTGTGAATAGCGACATCAAAGCACTCTCCGAGCGCCTCGTCATAGATGTCGATACATCTTACAACGCTCTTATTGGTCGTCCCTGGATGCACGATCATCACATTGTGCCATCCACTTACCACCAATGCGTCAAATACTCGTGGATAGGTAGGCAAGGACGCATAGTGGCGGACAACGAACAAGCAACTCCATGAGCCCCTACTCGAGTAAGGCGCGCGCCCAGCAAGAAAAGGCCTACCGCTATATAAACGGGCGTTAGCGCCCCAGCAAGCAAGAAGCCGGATGCGCCCCTAACAGAGTCAAGGCAACGGTGCTCTACGATCAGCTCGACCACCGGGAGAGAGTGCTCTACGATCAGCTCGACCACCGGGAGAGAGTGGTCTACGATCAGCTAGCCGTTGTATATAGTCGGGCCCTTGCTTGTTGCCGGAGTTTGCTGGCTCGCCTTTCGCTTCCGAGGGACGAAGAATCAGTTTGCTGACGCATTGGCCACACTAGCTTCCATGATCAGTATCCCAGAAGGTATTGATATCCGGCCAATAGAGATCGAAGTGACAGAGGATCCTGCATACTGTTTGGCAATCGAAGAAGGAGAAGCGGAAAGGTAAGCCGTGGTTTCATGACATCAAGACGTACCTGGAAGACAGAACCTTTCCTCCTGATGCCACGGCCACAGACCGAAGAACCATCCAGAGATTAGCCGCGCAATTCTTCGTCAGTGCGGGAACACTTTCTAAGAAGCCGTAGAATCATATCCTTTTGAAGTGTGTTGACGCCGAGGAAGCTAAGAAAGTCATGAGGGATGTACACGAGGGAGCTTGTGGTCCCCACATGAACGGCCATATGCTAGCAAAGAAGATTCTGCGTATGGGCTTCTATTGGATTGGTCAACAATGGAAAGCGACTGCTGCCAACATGTCCGGAAGTTTCATTTATGTCAAATTTACGCTGATAAGATCAATGCTCCTGCCACCGAGCTACATAATATGACAACTCCATGGCCCTTTTCGGTATGGGGTATGGACGTCATTGGGCCGATCACTCCTAACGCTTCCAACGGACACCGTTTCATTCTAGTGGCGATAGATTTTTTCACAAAATGGGTAGAGGCAGCATCATATGCCAACATCACACATACACACGTGCAGAAATTCATAAAGCATAACATCATCTGCCGATACAGCCTCCCCAACGAAATAATCACGGATAATGCGATAAATTTGAAGAACAAGCAAATGAGGGAGATGTGTGAACAGTTCAAAATCACTCACCGCAACTCCTCTCCGTATCGCCCAAAAATGAATGGTGCTGTTGAAGCTGCAAATAATAACTTAAAGAGGATTATCAAAAAAATGGCAGTGACATACAAGGACTGGCACGACATGCTTCCATATGCTCTACACGCTTATCGCACCTCAATCCGAACATCAACCGGTGCCACTCCATATTCTCTCGTATACGGAATGGAGGCTGTCCTCCCGATCGAGGGTGGTCGTAGATCAGTCCCCTCTCTGCGCGTTTTGATGGAAGCTGAACTTGAAGAAGCAGAATGGGTGAGAGCACGATATGACCAGCTTAATCTGATCGAGGAAAAGCGCCTAAACACGATTTGCCATGGCCAGTGTTATCCAAGAAGAATAGCACGGGCTTATGACAAGAAAGTTCGACCTCGAAGTTTCAAAATTGGGGATTTAGTGCTCAAGAAGATCCTAGGAAGACCCACGGGGAAAATTCAAGCCAAACTACGAAGGTCCCTATTTTTTGGTAAAAAAGGTATTTTCTGGAGACGCGCTTATTCTTACCTATATGGATGGATATGAACTTCCTGAGCCAGTAAACTCCACTCCATGATGGTAAAAAAACTATGCTTGAATATTTTAAGAGTTTCGAGATGTACCGATCAATCTTGAAATGAAGAGAGGCCATTTTTGGTGTTCCCATCAATGCATTTTTATCCCTTTGCTTAACCACGTTGAGCCTTTATTTCCTTTCTGAAACCCAAAACCAGGGCATTTCCACCCGGGCATTTTTTGTAAATATTACACTACACGGGCATTTTAGGAATTTTTTAGTCTTCTACTGGGGCATTTTGGCAGCCTAATGGCCGCCCTCATACTGGGGCTATTTTCACCCGGGAAAGAATTAGTTTCAGGTTATATATAAATATTTATTTATTTACTCATCTAATATATTGGCCTATGATGATAAATGACGGATTTTTCAAAAGCATTTTTGCAGAAAACAATAGAAAATCTTAGGCCAATAAATATAAAAACCTATTTACATTCCCAAGCTACTTTCCTTTTACATTACGATTTTTCCTACATCATCGGTACTCTCTCTACATCATGGCAAGACAAGCAAATACATGCAAAAAGGCAATAGTCTCCCAAAGAAGTCAGAATCCTCGCTAACGGTACTCGGGTCTCGAGCTCGAAGCCTCTTCCGAAGAAGCTTGTTGTCTGCCGACAATCGTGCAACTTCACTCTCCCAAAAACCTGCTCGGGCACAGACATATTGGGATGAGGCTCTCCCCCTCTCCAACTCTTCCACCTGCCTCTTCAACTCCTCATTCTCAATCCTTAACAGGGGCATCTCCTCACTCATCTCCTGTACCTGAATGCGTAGAGAATCATTTTCCATTTTCATTTGAATGCTATCGTTCAGCCATTTCTCATGAATTGCCTTATGCTGAAGGCGCTCATTAGCCAAAAAGTCCTCATATGACTCGTGAAATGCTTCTTTGCCCTTCTCGCTTTAGCAGGACTGAAAGGTAGAACGGCCACTCGTGAGATCCAACATCCAAAGAATAGACTGCCTAGTTGCCTGTACCGCCTTCTCTTCGGGCAATTCAAGTTCGATATCCGTCCGTTTCCACCATTCCCGGTTCTCCCAATCCTTGGACAATTGTGCGACTTTCTGGGCAGAGGAAAGGCCAAACTCGAGAAACTCATGAGAAATGACGTATAAGAAGAAAAAGGAAAGAGAATCCTTCTCAGGTCTCCGGCTTGAATGCCTCCGTTTGCTGGGTTGAATCAGCTCTTTCAGACCCTTGTTGAAATAGCAGCACATCCAGGTGTAGATATTGATCGAGATGGAGATGAAGAAAGCGCCTCTTCGAAAGTACGTTGACGACCTGGATCCACCGACATCAATGACATAGGTCGCATCTGGACGAGTAGCAGTCAGTAGGCATAGAAGCAGTAGCAGTGGAAGGAATATCTCTTTGCCCCCCAACATCGGAAGGGCTTTGGCCTTCGTCTCTTTTGCCCTTTTCTGTGACCAGTTTTGTATGTTAGCGCGGGGGCTTTACCCTATTTGAGAAGAAGACATTCCAGAGCCATAGCCATTCCGTGTAAGCTGAAAAGGTAATTATTTGCGTCTCAATAGCCTACTTGCCTTCAAGCGTCACCCCATTGGGGAAAAGCCCACTCCGTCCGTAAGACAAACTAAAGGAGGCTGACTTGACCAGGAAGCCAGTCCAGTATTAGTAAAAGCAACCTATCGCGCTGGGTCACCACTCCTTTCAGAGTAGCCCACAACCCAAGATATGGTATATGGTCGGTCTCCAGCTAAGGCGCATTCTCCACATTCAAGGTAATCCCTAATTTCTTCAAGTCATCCCTTGTTGCTTTTTTTTTTGGACTTACTTTGGAAGCAGACCCTTTCTCGGCTAGCTATTTTCGGTATTTGAAAAACATGGCTAAAGGATAAGGTATTGTATTTTGAAAAGTCTTTTGAAACACTATCCTTTCAATGTTGGTAGGTCGGCACTCAACTAAAGGATTTGGGGCTGACGAAGACAAAGACGTATTGCTATTCGGGATTTCTTATTACCAAAGCACAGCGGACGTTGAATTGACTAAACCATGCCATGCCAGTGGGCCTATATTTCTCTTCAAGAAGAAGAAGGGGACAGAACCACGCCTTATGACGAAAGGGGAGAGTGAAACCTAGAACGATACCACTCCGAGAACGAGACACCCTGGACAGAAAGCTGGCAAGAGTGAGACCTCAGAGAAATTTCCCTACAGGACTCCCATCCAATACTATATTTTGAAGAGACCACTAAAAGATAAGAATGCGACCATCGAGTTTCTTCAACGAACCCCACCCTGGGTCTTTTTTTCTTAGTGTAGTTGGTTCTCCCGTGGTAAGCTCTCTGACTACTGGCTAGGCTGGCCTTCTATTAAACATGGTAAGCCCCACCCCTAAGCCCGTCACTCACTGAAACCCGGGAATCCTCCCTATTTAGGAGTAATTTCCAGTCTCGGTCAATTGAATCTGACTGAGCTTGCTTTGCCTATTTAATAACCTTGCCTTTCCTATTCTTTTCTCTGATTATTGAACTGGTGTCTGAAAGACAACAAAAGGAGGGTAGTGGCTTTCGCTCCTAATTTAGGTCTCTTCCTCTTCTTTAATGGATGGGAACACATCGAATGAAAAGGATTTCGAATGAGTTGAAAGATGGCAAAAACCCGACTGCCTTGTGAGAAATTCAATCTGAACTTTATTGGCTCCATCACCGAAACCAGCAGCAGCTTCTCTAGTCCGATTCCGTTCCACAGGGATGCCAAGACAATGATGATGGCCCGTTCTTCTTCTCAGAGACTACATGAACTGCCCGATTGACCGATGGCTCTAACATGGCTGATTTGCCTGACCTTCAACATTTATTCAGAATAAACTAAAGGAGCCAGAGCCTTAGAAGAGAAGACTGGAAAGCCGGAGTCAGCCAACCGTGGTGAAAAGGCGGCAAGCACAGATGATAGGGACATCACAGAAGAGCTTAACTGACGAGCTTTTTTTGTGATTTGCGCTTCTGCTCACTGGCTAGATCGGACTGTCTGTACCTTTGCAAACTCTGCCTGTTAGGAAGTTAGTCCATAGCGCTTACCGGGCCAAAGCATTTAGAAATCGCCCGTCGATTGAGAGGTGGAATCAAAAGCACAATGGGAAGTGGGAGATAGGCTTGGAGCTTAGAAGCCAGGATTGGGAGCTGCGCCGCTTCAAGAGGAAACCCGGGAAAAGCTTAACCTCAGCGTACCAAGGTCTGGGGCTGAATCCGATCCAAACCAAAAGAGAAAGAGTCAGTGCCAAGTGAAAAATTCTCTAATTCTGACTGAGATCTTTGTCCTACTTCTCACCCGGCGATTCCCTAGCTGCTGAAAAAAGTAGTTGACTTGACCGGAATCACAAGTTTTCAATGATACCGACAATTGGGAATCATTCCTAGGGAATGCCTGGCAAACGGAGCTACGAAACTAAGCAGCATACTTCGCCTTTAACACCTTTTTTGTCCAGTCCTGCTGCTTGTACGGAGAACGAATAAGGGGGGCACTCAGTCTCAAGCGAAAGATAAAGCTACGCCTCAAATCCCTCATTAGGAATTATTGCTACCCACTGCTACTGTTTATGCTGGCACTGATGCTACCATTGGTGCCTCTGCTTCCCGTGCTTCTTCAACACAGAGAAAGGCAGATTGCTTGAGTTGTTAGCCCTTGTTAGGAATCAAACTCCCGATAGCCTGACTGGTTTGCCTTATTTTCTTTCTGGGGAATGCTTTACTCTAACATCGGGTTATGGCGAGTCCTATCTCAATCTTTTCCTCACAAGGCCTATATAAATCTCTCTATCCCGGTCCCGGCTTTGGCTAAAGCGAATGCTTATCTTTCCAACTTTATAGGAGTAGGGGCTTTCAACTTCTTCCCGTCGGAATCTCCACTCAGTATAAAAGTGCTTATTCGGCCGGCTTTCCACCCTTCTATTCACGAAGCTATTACAAAATCAAAGCCGAATGAGCGAAGAAAATGTTGAATTTCATCGGGCCAGAGAAAGCAATTTCTTTCTCTATAAGCTTCAATGGTGTGAAGGGGAGCAGAATAAATGGCCTACTATTTTGTTCTTCTATCGATTGGTTTTCAGCAGATTGGGCCGCCTCTCCCAGAGTGAAGGATGCCTAAATTATCTTGTTTAACCTTCACCCGAATCGATCTCGGTAAGCTCGAATCAGAAAGGAACACTTCATTTCGTCGGGAGATAGATCCTGCTTTAGCCAAATCATCAGCCACCCCAATATTTTCCCTGAATGTGTGAGATATAGAGATCTGCAGTTCATCCACAAGCTTCCAAATTTCCTTCCAGTAATACATTAAGGTCCAAACCGGCTGAACCTTTTTTTGGAGCATGTGCACCAGAAGCAACGAGTCACTTTCTACCTCAAACCCAAAAAGATGCAGCTCCTTACCAATTCTAATACCGTCCAAAAGTGCTCTCGCCTCAGCTATTGTTATCGTACATAAACCATTATAATGGGAAAAGGCTGCCATAACCTTGCCTTCATGGTTTCTGAAAACACCACCACCTCCCCCTTATTTTAGTAGGCGCCAGGATTACCCAAGAATCAACTCCATGAGCGCGCTAGCTGCTCTACGACCACCCTGCGGTCGAGCTGGTCTACGACCACCGTTGCTTGCTTGTTCTGGTGATCTACGACCACCCTAAACGAGTTTTGGTTTTCTTTGCGCCCTGATTTACAATCAGCCTGATCGTAGACCACCCTGCGGTCGAGCTGGTCTCCGACCACCCCTGTAGTTTTCTTCGCTTGAGCGACTCGCGCGAAAGCCGCTGATCGTAGACCACCCTCCGTTTGCACCGTTTGTGATCGTAGACCACCCTCCGTTTGCTGGAATACAAAGAGAGAACGAGCCATAAAGAGCGGAGTCAGCAAGCAAGCACGCAAGAAAGCCGTTGTTCCCCTGCGAGTTGTTTTGTTTGCCTTCCCTGTCGCTATTGCCTGCAAACCCTCTCGTTTGGTTGATCAGTCAACGTCTATCCATTTTTCTTTTCTTGCTTTGAAAGAGGGAGCTCACCATATTTGCTAGGAAGCGATTCGGTCTCCCGAGTCAGGGCCGGTCCGAACAGTCTCAAGCTTGATTCAAAAATACCATCCTTGGTCACTACTGTCAGTGATAGAGCAGCCTTTGAGGCAAGATCAGAACAAGGAACTTTGAGGCGGCGCTTGAGTCCTATAGTCTTTTCTTTCTTTTAGAAATCGGTCGCTCTGCTCCCTTACTTACCTTACTGCTTTCCGATCCGAGCCTACGCTTGCTTAGAGATATCTCTCTTCCTATCCTTACTTCCAACTATTCCCTATCCCCGGGAAATCTAGTACTATTACGCCTTCCCACTATTCTTCTTATTCCTAAGCCTAAAACTCAGAAGACTTAGACTAAAATTGATTCCTCCCTTCTACCATCGAGTTCAGTCGTTAAGCGTAACGAGACTACAGCGAACCAAACTCACTACCTTAGACCAAGCAGTCGTTTTTTCCTTTGAAAATCGGTCGCTCCGCTCCCTCCTTCAATACCAAAGCCTAAAGCCTAAGGCTATTCCTATTATGCCTTCCTTAAGCTTCCTATTCCCGGGAAGCTTTTTTTTCCTATTGGTTTAGTCACTCCATTCCTAGTACCTATAAGCCTAAGACAACTAAGCCTAAGCCGGAATCTATTCCTAGCTAGCGCCCTCTATGCCTATGATTCTTTAAGGTTCTTAGAAACTCTCTTCCGTACCGGGTTCAGTATTTCTTTCTTTTTCTTGGTTAGCCATGCTTATACAAGTCCATAATATAGAATCGTACATAAGGAGTCTTAGTCTTCCTTCTGACTTATTCTAAGACTAAGAGAAGACCTCTACCTCTTCTTAGATGATAGCAACAAGGAACAGTAAGTAGGTAAGTAGGAAGACAAGAAAGATAGAGGAAGGAAAGAAGGAAGAAACGAGTTAGATAGCCTATAAATATTAAAATAAATAGATTCAAAGACTTGAGAAGACTTGGGACCAGCTGGTTTTGGTTCGTCTCATTAATGGAGTTATAAAGCCTCCACAATTTTCATTTTGATTCTTTCAAATTCGAGGTGGAATTGGCGAAGTGTTCCACTACAACTAGGAGGGTTATTTGCCGTTTGCTCTTCCTCTTAATGATTTTGAAGGATGGGCCGGGCAGGCGGTAGTAGCTTTTTGCGATACGCAGGAAACAGCCCCGGTCGGCCCTGCCCCAATGGAGCTTCGGAGTCTGCCGGCAGCGCAGTGGAGAAATGGATCCTGCGGTTTGTTTCAGCGGGAACTCCCTCGATCGGTTCTCCCATGGAAAGATCTCCGGAGTTGATCGCCCAATTGGACCTGCCGGCGGTGCCTTCGGGCCACGGGCAAGCCCCCCGGCTGAGAGCACTTCATCATCGGAGGGGCCTACTGGTACTACTACCCAGACTACCAATCCGAAGCTGGTCCCACTTTAGTTGTAGTGGAGACGCCCAATTGACAGAGGGGGGCCCACCCTGGAAAGGCCATTCTTGGAAGGCCCCATTGGGAAACCCACCCTTCCTGCAGCTGCCCCCTTCCTCCGGAAGAAGGGGCGCTTGCGGTGCATCAAGCCGGGGACCTTACCCTAAAGCAGTTCCTCTCCTTCCGGGACGACAAGAACGTCCCTCTCCCCCGCTACTGGGTCGACTAGTCAGCTTCTAAACGACAAGTCTTTCGGAATTGGAGAGAGAAAAGAGGTATCGAAGGATGAATTAGGATCGGTGGAATTCCAGAGCGCTCGTATTCATTGAATTTGATTCGCGACGCCAGTGGAACGATCGAAGCACCCCCCACCATCAGGGCCGTATCACTACGTAACGGCAGTGTTCGGTCCGTTATAGGTACGACCTGTAGGGTACAATTGATGTGTCGGGTTTACCATCTTGATAACGAAAGCGCAACACTGGTACCAGACGCCCTCGCCCTTGCCGCTACCCCTACCTTCGCTTTCTCTAATGCAGGCTATGCTCTAGCTGTTTGTGCTTGGCTTTGTACTGGTCTTAGCTTTGCTCTTGCTTCTTAAACGGGATAAACTTCAATCTCTTCGAAGGTTTCAGATCTGTATCTGGATCTGAGGAACGAGCT